TTATAATAGTATATGTATTTAAACATAGTTACACATACGTCTATATACACCCCGGCCCTCGAAGAGGGCCGGGGCTTATTTATCCCTTATATTTATCTCTTTATTATTATAATTTATTTTATTTAATTTTTATTCTAATTACTCATGATAGGTAAGGAATTAATGATATGAATGACATTAATATTAATACAAGGAAATCCAGGCTAGTAGGGAAAGTCAAGGGACAAAGAAGTTTAGGTTAAACCGATCCTAGCTAGAAATAGTAATTAAAGACCTATGTGGAATGAAGCATCTAAGTAACATAGGGTATAACCAATAGGGTATATATTAGTACCGGTGAGGGAATTTATATATTTGCTCTAGAGTAGTGCCTTGAGGCATGAATATAGCAGTTACTACTGTTAAAGCTAACTAACCCTACTAAGTAAATGAGTACTGTGAAGGAAAGGATTATTCTTATTTTATTTATAATTTATTTATATAATATTATTAAGATTGAAATGTATTAATAGAGAGCAGCTATAGTATAGCGTACCTCTTGTATAATGGGTCAGTGAGTTAACTTATATGGCAAAGATAAAACTAAATGTAATTAGAATTAATTGAAGTGAAAAGAATACGTGTAGATTAATTAGTCATATAGGTTAGACCCGAAGGCATATGATCTAGGCATAACCAAGCTTATAATATATAAACAAAAGTTATGTTATAAGGCTAAATACGTAGGCGTTGCAATGCCTTGTAAAGAGTTATGTCTAGTAGTGAAAGGCAAATCTGATATGCTGATAGCTGGTTATCTGCGAAATATATGTTAGTATAGCCATAATAATAATCAATTTAGGTAAAGCACTGAGAATGATGAGAAATCACGCCCCGCCCTACATCACACCTAGCGAGCTAGGGAGTGAGTAGGGCGGGGAATCTAGGGGGATTGTTTAATCTACCCTACATTCTTAATCTCTGAAACTATTATTAATTACTTATTATGAGTCAGTCTTACTGCGATAAGGTAGTAGGACGAAAGGGGAATAACCCAGACCATTCTGTGAAGGTCCCTTACAACTACTGAGTGGATCAAATCCTACACAAAACCTCTTATTTATAAGTAACTTCATGGTTCTTTGAGTAGCCCATCAGTCGGTGGTGTTGATAGTACACACCCGTTAACGACCGTGTAACAACGTACTGATTAAAGCTAAATATAGACGCAATGCTGTATTCTCAAGGAGTAGGAGTAGATATCCGGGCCTAAGTAGTTGACCGAACAATGGATTAATTATATATTTTATTATTTATAATTTAATGGTAGCAGATTATACCATAAATGTAATGGTAAAGATAATGCTGACTTGAGTAATGATAGAGAGGTCGAGCCTCTCCCTATAAATACAAGGTGTCACTGTCAACTAACGGTCTCTAACATAATAATTAAAAAGTTATTAAGGATGAGTAAAATTACAAGAAATTATAATAACCGTACCTCAGACCGACCCAGGTGTATAAATATTAGTATATAAATATAAAATATATAGATATATATTAATAAAGTAGGAACGGGTTAACTGTACTGAATGAACTCGGCAAATATAGGCTAGGCCTAAAGCAGCGCGACTGTTCACCACAAACACAACCTACTGCGAGTGGGAAACCACCGGTATAGTAGGTGATGCCTGCCCAGTGCAAGCAAGATAAGCCTTGAGAAAGGTTAAGTGGCTTGTCAACGGCGGCCTTACCATGAGGGTCCGAAGGTAGCGTAGTACCTAGGCACTTAACTGGTGTCCCGCATGAATGATCACACGACGCTGCAACTGTATCCAGTGCAGACCCGATGAACTAGTAATAGTGGTGAAGATACCACTATGCCATAGTAGGACAAGAAGACCCTATGCAGCTTAACTATACCCATTCATTGCTTACCAGGATTTAATCAGATCTATCTTATTCTCTTCCTTCGTAAGCTAAAAATTATTTTATTAATTTGATCTTGTATGGCGGTTAGTTCCGATGGGGCGTCGGCATCACACAACGCAACTGATGCGTCTAACTATCTTAATTATATTATTACTTTTTTATTTTTATTTATTAAAGTATATATTAGTATATCCATGTATGGAAGCACTAGCAGGCAACTAGGGTATAAAGAATAATAGCTTTACCATGCATTGACTACAACACTTACAAGTGAAGTAGGCACTTACGTGAAGTATAGTGAACAGGCAGCATCATATAGTTACTGAGTGTCGATAACGGATCACAGTTACGCTAGGGATTAACTGTTAGTCCCTGTAAGTATTAAAGTATTTACAATAAAATTGGGTGAATTGCAAGAATATCTTATATATAATTATAAGACAATTTGCAGCGAAGCATATATTAGTTTAAAGTAGATATATGAACGTTCAACGACTAGAAGATGAGTAAACTAACAATAATTTTTCCACGAGCGCCCAACACCTAAGATTAATAATTAATTAAGGTGATGACATAGTCTGAACTATATAGTGATATATAGAAAATATTATTTAAAGGGTAATATGAGTCAACTAACTGATCCCCGCCCGTCTATAGACGGGCGGGGGTAGAGTATATTGATAATAACAAAATTGAACAGGGTAATCCCGCTAGAGAGTTGATATCGCCAGCGGGGTTTGCCACCTCGATTAACTAAAACCTAATACGATAGTCGAGGTTAAATAGGGTGAATTGCAAAGAAGTCTAAAAATATATTTATATTCATGATAATTTGCAGCGAAGTATAATCTATACAATATATATATATAAGGATTATAAACGTTCAACGACTAGTAGGTGAGTAGTATAACAATAACCCTACCACGAGCGCCCTAGAATAGCAGAACATGTCAACTATACCCCGGCCGTATAGCCTATATATTATATATGGCTATTCGGCCGGGCTTGATATTCTCTATTCATGACATAGTCTGATCTACTTTGAAAATTGTAGTATATAAAATTTAAATGATTTTATTTTTAACATTAAATGGTCGTCTAGGCTCATCCTCCCGGTCGTAGCCGCTGGGAAGGGTATGACTGTTCGTCATGTAACGAGCCACTTGAGATGGGTTAAATACGACGTGAGTCAGTATGGATTATATCCTCTATGGCTTATACTTATATATTGATACCCCGTGTACGAAAGGATAGGGGTGTATTACCCAATGGTTATGGTTAATTATATTACTTAATTACCCTTACGCTAAGGTGATTTTGATTAGTACTGAACGCATCTAGGTACGAAACAACATATATATGTAATAATAACATTATAGACTATAATGTATTGATAATTCTTAAATTAAAGAATAATATCATTTTTATTTGTCATTCATATCTTCACCCCTGGGTCTATCGCTTAATGGTAAATCGTACGCGTTGCATGCGTAAGCTACCGGTTCAAATCCGGTTGGATCCATATAAATATATATGCTTATTTATATTTTTTTATGTTATATTTAGATGTACCTACTCCTTGAGCTATACGTTTTCAAGATGCTGCTACACCTAATGCTGAAGGTATTCAAGAATTATATGATCATATCATGTATTATCTAACTTTAATCCTTGGTTTAGTATCTTATTTATTATATGTAATTATTAATGATTATAGAACTAATAAATTTGCTTATAAATATGTTCGTCATGGTCAATTAATTGAGGTTGTATGAACTTTATTACCTGCTGTAGTATTATTATTAATAGCTTTCCCTAGCTTTATTTTATTATACTTATGTGATGAAGTATTAACACCAGCTATGACTATTAAAGTTATAGGATTACAATGATATTGAAAATATGAGTATTCAGATTTTGTAGGATCAACAGGAGAGACAATAGAATTTGAGTCATATGTAATACCAGATGACATGTTAGAAGATGGACAATTACGTCTATTAGATACAGATACATCAATAGTAGTACCTGTAGATACACATGTACGGTTTATTGTAACAGCAAATGATGTAATACATTGTTTTACAATACCATCATTAGGAATTAAAGTAGATGCGACACCTGGACGTTTAAATCAGGTAAGTGCATTACTACAACGTACAGGAGTATTCTACGGACAATGTAGTGAGTTATGTGGTGTAAACCATGGAATGATGCCTATTAAACTTGAGTGTGTATCAATAAGTGATTTCATAGAGTGATTAGGAGATAACGAGACAAGTCTTAATAGCTTAAAGGTAAAGCATTACACTGTTAATGTATTGATCCTAGTTCGATTCTAGGTTGAGACGGAATATATAAAATCAGCCCCGGCTGTATGTCCTATGTATATAGGCCCTACAGCCGGGGGCATAATGTGTTATACTAATAAAATAATCATAATATATTTAATATTCTATATCATATATAATATAATGATTATATGAAATATTGAAATATATATATAATACTTTATAATAAGGAAATATAGAACATAGAAAGGAATAATATATATGGCTAACTTAGCCCCGGCCCTCGTACGAGGGCCGGGGTATAGTTACCTGTCATTCTATTCTTGTACTCTTATTGTTATTCTTTATCTCTTATATATCTATAATTAATATAATATCTTTATATCTTTAATTAAATATGTATATATATAATAATGTACATATATGAAAAATAATATAAATATAAAATTAAATACTTAATATCATAACTCATGCCCGGCCCTCGCAGAGGGCCGGGTGGAGGATTACACTAAATATAACTTTATGTCTCATTATAAATATTCTATTATATGTATAATATATAGTAATAATAATAATATATAAATATATACTAATATATGTAAACTAATATAAATAATAGAATATAAAATTACTAGAATAAGATAAAATATATATATGGTTAATCAAGCCCCGGCCCTCTATGAGGGCCGGGGGTATAGCTAATACTCTGTATTTAATATTATAAATTAATTATTATACTTTAATAATATATCTCTCTAAATATAAATAAATATATGTATCGTAATATATATAACAAGATTTGAATAAATACTAATATATAATTAAATAACTAACTCATGCCCGGCCCTCTACGAGGGCCGGGTAGAGGTTACATATAATTAAACATTTATAAATTTATGTAATTATAATATAGATAATATACATAATTGTTATATAATTTATATTAATTTAATCTCATATACTATAATAAACATAATATATCTATTAAACTAAGTATAAGAAATAATAAATAGATATCATTAACTGAGCCCGGCCCTCGGAGAGGGCCGGGTGGGGGTTACACTAAATATAACTATGTTATTCTTAATAATTAATATCTGTATATAATATATAAATAAGAATATCTATATATATAATAACTAATATAATATAAAATAGATATATGATAATAAGAAATAAGAAATATAAAAATAAATCTAATAATATATTGGTATACTCAACCCCGGCCCTCTTCGAGGGCCGGGGTCTAGTTAATAGTATGTGTATACTTATACCTTATGTATTATTAAATCGTATTATAAAATTAATATTATACTTTAATAATTTATATCTCTAAATATGAATAATATATATATATATATATTGGAATATAAACAATATAAATAATAAGAAATGAATAATAACTAATATATAATAAAATAACTAATATACTAACTCATGCCCGGCCCTCTGCGAGGGCCGGGGTACATCTATCAATATATGTCTAATTATATCTACGTAATTAATAAAATACATAAGTATAATAAATTATATATATATATAAGTCTAATAAATATAAGGAATAATAATATATATGAATAATAAAATATATAATAATAAGCATAATATAAATAATAACATATCTGGTACACTAATCCCCGGCCCTCTACGAGGGCCGGGGTAGGGGTAACGTCAAGTATAACTCTATTTACAATTGTAATATAATATTTAATCTCATATAATATAATCTCATTTACTATAATATAATATACTATAATATAATCTAATATATATAAATATAATCACATATAATATAATAAGGTATAAATAAAGGAAATATAAAAGTATGAAATAATAAAATAGAGAATAAAAGTACATATGATTAACTGATCCCCGGCCCTCTTCGAGGGCCGGGGGTCGGGTTCATACATGGGTAACTATATCTCATCATAATTAATTAAATATATATTTCTCATAATATACATAATAAACATTATAATAGTATAATTAAATATTTATAATAATACATAATAATAGTATAAATAATATGTACAATATAAGTATAAATAATATAAATACATTAAATAAGTATATCTAACTAACTGTGCCCCGGCCCTCTATGAGGGCCGGGGTATGAATGTATAATATATCTTAATTGTATCTATATATAATTACTCTTAATATAATATAATCTAATTTATATAAACTAAATAATATAAATAAAGACAATAAATAATAATAATATAAATCACATAAAGTATTAATAAAAGATAATTATAAAAAATAAATATAAGTATAAAAATATATAAAGATATTAAAATATATGATATGAATAATGGACTAAATACAACAAGAGAAAATATAAAGACATGAAATTACATCATGGAAAACATGATTCGAAAACGAAACACTAAATTGGAGAAATTTCTAGCATTTTGCTAGAAATTTTTCCTAAAATTTTACTGGGCCCCCCTGACAAAACGGCGGTGAGCACAAGACTAGCGTCCTGAGCTCCCCGCCAGTTTTTTTTTACGTTACTGGCTAATTTAGTCCTTTATTGTCACCTCCCATATTTCAAATGGTCGGTGATTTAGATTATTCTTTTTCTTTAACTTTATACTTTATTTTATATTTATTTTATTGGTTATATAAAGTTCCCTCCACTTCGTTTCGGGTGGAGTATATATTATTTTATAGCATAGATACTTACTTACTATATACGTAGACCAAGGTCTACTATTTAGAATATCCGGCCACAAATAAAGAAAAGAATGAAATAATTAATATTATAAAGATTATTACTATCTTATTAACCGAGCCCCGGCCCTCTACGAGGGCCGGGTACAGGTACCCAATAGTATACATCTTTATTCTAATTAATACCTATTTATATTTACTAGTACTATAAATTGAATATATATATGATATTACATACTCATTAATTTATGATTAATAAAAAGTTATAATAAAAGTATATAATTAATAAAAATATATAAAGCATATAATATGAGGGCATAATGGTGCCCCGGCCGTATAGCCTATATATACTTATATATGGCTCTACGGCCGGGGGTAAGATGTACCTTTTGTCTATATTTATTTCATCCCCTTTATTTAATCATTATTAATTGTTTATATCTCTAAATACTTTATATATATACTTTTAAATTCATAATATAAAAAGAATATGACTATAATATCTAATACTCACCCGGCCCTCTGCGAGGGCCGGGTATGGATGATACTAAATATTATTTTATACTCATATTAGTTAAAAGAAAAGTAGATATAATTTAATATGTATAAATTATTACTAATAATCTACGTAGACTAAAGTCTACTATTCATAATATACGGCCACATATTAAGAGTAACATGAAATTATTAAAAATGCATAGATAATTACAATATTATTAACCTATACCCCGGCCCTCTTCGAGGGCCGGGTAGAGATTAGAATTGTTGTATATTATTTTAAAGATTAATAAATATAAATAAATATAATTACATAAATATAAAAAGTAAGTATAATTACATATATATAAGAAGTAAATAAAAGTATGAAATATGCCCGGCCGTATAGCCTATATATATACATATATGGCTATTCGGCCGGGTAAGGTTTACCATATATATGTTATATTGTATATGTTTAATCTATATTATTATATAGTATAATTGATAATATATAAAGAATAAAATACATAATTAATAAGAGACATAAAGAATTATAATGAGTATCTAGATGATCCCCGGCCCTCTGCCTCTCTCTGCTTTAAATATCTCGCTTCATAAAATGATGTGAGATAAAGCAGAGAGAGGGAGTACGAGGGCCGGGGATTAGTTTGTATATAAGGCTATAATTTGTTTATAAATATACCTATATTTTATTTTATAAATATAATTACATATATTAAAATGGATAATCTAATAATGGTATAAATAAATATAAGAATAAAAAGATTAAGAGATAATAATAATATAGCATAATAAATAGTAGTATGAATAAATATGCCCCGGCCGTATAGCCAATATATATACATATATGGCTATTCGGCCGGGGATGGGTGGGATCTAATAACTATATTTTCTTAAATTAAGTTAATCATTAATAATATAATATTATATATAAATATCTAAATATATAAATAGTATAATAATAAAATAAACTATAAATAGATCTAAATAAATAAGAATATAATAAATAAGATATCTAAATATTAGAAAGACATGAAATGATATCATAAAAATTATTGAATGAAAAACGAAACACTAACTTGGGGAAATTTCTAGCAATTTGCTAGAAATTTTCCCAAAATTTTTACTGAGCCCCCCTGACAAAACGGCGGTGAGCACAAGACTAGCGTCCTGAGCTCCCCGCCAGTTTTTTTTTACGTTACTGGCACAATTGACTCTTATTGTCACCTCCCATATTTCAAATGGTCGGTGATTTAGATTATTTCTAATTCTTTAATTTTATACTTTCTTTAATATATTTCATTTATTCGTTATATTTAGTTCCCTCCACTATCGTGTCGGGTAGTATATATATTTATTGATTTGCTTATATTATTACTTTCTATATACGTAGACCAAGGTCTACTATACTTAATATCCGGCCACAGATAAAAAGTAACATGAGATTATTATAAATGCAGAGATTATTACTATCTTATTAACCTAGCCCCGGCCCTCGTTCTCTCTCTGCTTTAGAACTCTCGCTTCATAAAATGATGTGAGAGAAAGCAGAGAGAGAAGATAGAGGGCCGGGGTATTGGTATCCTATTGTAAATCTTCTTATTAAAATATGATTTATCTTATTATTTAATATATGATATTATATACTCTTTAATTTTAATATTATTAACTTTAAATAAATAATAAAAGGAGATAATAAAAAAAAGGAACATAAATTATTAAAATTCATAAATAGATTATAAATAGACATATAATATAGAGAATAATACTATAATGACGTACTCATACCCCGGCCCTCGTTCCTCTCTCTGCTTTAAAACTCTCGCCTCATAAATGAGGTGTGAGTAAGCAGAGAGAGGGAGAGAGGGCCGGGTAAAGATTAGATTCATTATTATAAATATTATGCTATTATCTAATTTTATATAAATATAATTACATATTAATAAATTTAATTACATATATATATAAGTATAATAAGTATATAAAGGTATGAAATATGCCCCGGCCGTATAGCCAATATATATAGATATATGGCTATACGGCCGGGTAAGGTTTACCATATATCTTAAATATGTTTAATCTAGATTATAATATATAATATAATATATGAGTAAATATAATTACAAATACATAAATTAAATATTATATATGAGAAAATCTAATTACAAATACATAAATTAAATTAAATATAATGTTATTTTTAATATATATACTATATAACTAACTCAGCCCCGGCCCTCTTCGAGGGCCGGGGGTATGATTTACCTATAACTTATTAATCTCTTATTCTTTATATACTATTATTAATAATATCCTTCTATTATATATAAATTTTTATACTCATTAGTTTATGTATACATCTATTTATATACTACATTATACTATTAAAATTACAATAATTATAACTTATGAAATAAAACATATAAATAAATAATAAGATAGAGAACATGATGGTGCCCCGGCCGTATAGCCTATATATACTTATATATGGCTCTACGGCCGGGGATTAGGTATCCATTCGTATTTAATATTAATACCCTTTATTCTTATACTTTAAAATTATAATATTCATAATTCATATCTATAAATATATATAATCAAATATGAAAAAATACTAAAACATAAATAGAATAATATACATAATATACTAAGTCGCACCCGGCCCTCTACGAGGGCCGGGTACTGGGTTATCTAATATAAATAATAGGGATATAATTTATTTAATTAATTATTAATAAAATTTATAAAATAACTATATATATAATTACAAGATATAACAAAAATTAATAATATAAAAGACATGAAAATGGATCATTTAAGTTATTGAATGAAAAACGAAACACTAACTTGGGGAAATTTCTAGCAATTTGCTAGAAATTTTCCCAAAATTTTTACTGGGCCCCCCGGACAAAACGGCGGTGAGCACAAGACTAGCGTCCTGAGCTCCCCGCCAGTTTTTTTTTACGTTGCTGGCACAATTGACTCTTCTTGTCACCTCCCATATTTCAAATGGTCGGTGATTTAGATTATTTCTAATTCTTTAATCTTATACTTTTTTAATATATTTTATTACTCATTAAATTAAGTTCCCTCCACTATCGTTTCGGGAGGGTAATATTATTAATCTATTTGTTTATATTCTAACTTACTATATACGTAGACTAAAGTCTACTATATTTAATGTATGGCCACATATTGATAAATTATTGAATAACTTATAACTATATAAAGAGTATTAAATAAAGGAGTAATATATCCCCGGCTGTATAGCCTATATATAATATATATGGCTCTACAGCCGGGGCCTGGGCTTACCCCTCCGCTTATCTAGTTATTCTCTCTCTTTCTCCTTCTAATTAAATATTTATTATTACTTAATTTATTCTATTATTATATAATTATATTATTAATAGTATCATATTATACTTTCTAATTAAATATTAATTAATGTATAATAGATTATATTAGTATAGAAATAGAAGTAATATCTAACATAAATAAATAAAAAGATTATCATCTATCACCTCTCGTCTCGAGCCCTCAAGTTAATGGAGGTCTCTCGACTTCGATGTGGTAGATAAATGTATCTAACATGTAGCTTAAGACTATAATATTTTTCTTACCTACCATAGCACAGCTATGGTCGTAGAGCAAAATATTATTGATCCCCCCTCCGTAGCCTCCCCCCAGGGGGAGGTAGTCATAGAATATATACTATATATAAAGATTAATATAATATGTAGTATACCCCGTAGGAATAGAGTAGTAGTAATATATATGTTCCCCCGTAGGGGGGCCCCCCCGTAGGGGGGCCCCCCGTAGGGGGCCCCCTGGCTATATCTCCCCGGCTGTATTACATATATTTATATATGTCTTATACAGCCGGGGTATGAGTGTATACATGTGTATGTTTATCCCTATTATTATTCAATTATATATATACCCCTTATTTTATTATGTTATATTATATCTTATTATTCAATTAATAGTAATATAGTTATATTATATCTTATTATTCAATTAATAGTAATATAGTTATAATAATAATATTATGAGAGTTAACAATATGAGTAAAGTATTAGTTAGTATTACCTATACCCCGGCCCTCATAGAGGGCCGGGGGTGTATTGTTGTGTATGTATCTTTTATTTTATTCGTATAATACTTATATATGATATTCTATATTCTTATTATTAATTAATGATAATATATTATTTATATAATTAATGAATGATTATATATTTAGTAGGAGTTATTATAGGGTAATAAGATAATTAGATATAGGTTAGAGTATGCCCCGGCTGTAGAGCCATATATGCGTATATAGGCTATACAGCCGGGGATGTCATGTGTCTTTATATATTCTCTCTTTCATTATCTCTATTATTGTTATATTGTCTATTTATCTTTATATATTCAATATCTATATTTTAGTTAATATATATATTTGTATCTTTATTTATATTTACCTTTATTCTTATAATATAATATTCTAATAAATATACTTATAAATTTATAATTACCAATATACACTTATGGTTACTCTAGCCCGGCCCTCTACGAGGGCCGGGTGTGAGATACCTATGTAGTTAATATCTTATACATAATCTTATGTTAATACCTTTAATTAATATAATATTAATACCTTTATATAATTAATAATAACTTAATATAATGTTAATAAATAGATACAATAATGATAATGAGGGAGGAGATCAAGATATATGGGTACCCTAGCCCCGGCCCTCTGCGAGGGCCGGGGGTGAATTGTTATGTATACCTCTTTAATCTTGCTCATATTTATATAATACTTTATAATGTTCATATATATATAATACTATGTTAGATTATAATATAAAACTATATAAGATTATAATAAAGTACTAGAGAATAATATATGGTTACTCTAGCCCCGGCCCTCATCTGAGGGCCGGGGTGTATGCTGTCCTATATCTATATTTGTCTTATTTATAATTACTTTCGTTATTTAATAATAATATATATAATATACTTATAATAAAGAATATAATGTAATAAATGATATATATGAGATATATGAGAGATATGAGAGATATAAGAACAAGGAATATACTGATATGGTTACCCTTAGCCCGGCCCTCTCCGAGGGCCGGGTGTAATGTTATCAATATATTTAAATTATAGATGATATTAATGTTTATAAGTTATTAAAGATATAATTTGATATTTATAATATAGTTATAATAATATGAGTATAACGAATATATATATATATGGTTACCTTAGCCCGGCCCTCGTACGAGGGCCGGGTGTATAGTTATCAATATAGTTTAATTATTTACTAAATGTTATAATAATATAGTTTACAATAATAATATAATATAAGTTATTTAATATATAATATGTGATATAATAATATACTTATAATTATAATGAAATATGAAGGTATAAGGGATATAATAATAACGAGAATACTGATATGGATACCTTAGCCCCGGCCCTCGTAGAGGGCCGGGTCCGGGTATCCTTATGGTTTATACCTATTTATTATTAACTATTATCATCCTCTATTTTATAAATTATATTTTCTTATTTTAATAGTATCTGGTCTAAATAAGGATTTAGTATAAAGACACTGATTTGGTCTAAGTGCATATTTTGTACCTTTTCTTAATTATTCTTTTATAGAAGTATAGAAGATATATATATTAAGAGGGGGGGGCCAGACTACCTTTTAGCTTAGATTTAGTAAATATATAAAGATGGAGTTTAATACATATATAAGAATATGTATTAGATAGACTAATTTAATAAATAATATCTTATAATATAATATATATATATACCCATTAGATGAGGATATATTAAATTATATAAATATCCCACTACTCAAAATTTATTATTTTTACCTCGACTTTAATATGAGTAAAATATGATGTAGTTCAAGTGTAATAATCCTAAATTACTATAAATATAAGAAATAAAATACCCATGAATATTAGATATAGAAATATAAAATATAGTTATAAACAATAAAATATAAATATAATATATAATATATATAATAAATAGATAGATAATAAGTAGGAATAATAGAATAATAGAGTATAGATTGGTACCCCGGCTGTAGAGCTATATATGAGTATATAAGCTATACAGCCGGGGCATGAGATAGTACACTTACAATGTTATTCTTTAATAATATTTAATAATAATAATAAGATAAATAATAATATTCTTTATAATAATAATAATATATAGAGATATATATAAATTAATTAATAATAGAATATAATATATGGGATTACTGAGCCCCGGCCCTCGTAGAGGGCCGGGGTGAGACTTATACATACATATTATTTATAACTATGTAATCTTAATATAATATAAATATATAAATAAATATATAAGTATAATAAATAGGAGTTGATGTTAATATAAGTAGTAATAGTATAAGAATAGATATAAGAGGATTACTTAGCCCCGGCCCTCTCCGAGGGCCGGGGCGTGATTAATATATAGTATTAATTTCTATAATATATATAATATAATGTCATATAATAAATGTAATATAATGATATAATTAAATATATAAGATATATTAATAAATATATATCTATAAGTATTTATAAATATAAGTATAGGAATAATATAATAATGGGAGTTGATGTATATGTAAATATATGAAGTAAGAGTATAATTAGAGTAAAGTAATATACAGAATAGAATACCCTAGCCCCGGCCCTCTCCGAGGGCCGGGGCGTGATTAATATATAGTCTTTATCTCTATAATATATATAATATAATGTCATATGATTAATAATGATATAATTAAATATATAAGATATATCAATGAATATATATCAATAAGTATAACACAAATAAATATAAGTATAGGAATAAGATAATATAATAATGGGAGACTCAACCCCGGCCCTCTCCGAGGGCCGGGATGAGTTGATGTATATGTTAATATTTGTAGTAATAGTATAATTATAATATAGTAATATATATTTTACTTATCTATAATAAATATATCTAATATACTTATAAATATAATATCTAATAATAAATAAGAGATATAATATAGGTATAAGAATGAATAAAAGATATGAATAATAACAACCACATATGGATACCTTAGCCCCGGCCCTCATAGAGGGCCGGGGTGTATGATGTCCCTATATTAATATTTATCTTATTAATTTTACATCTTTAATATTGTTAATTTATATTTTACTTATCTTAATAAATATATATGATATATAATATACTTATAAATGAGATATCTAATATACTAATAATGAATAAATAAGATATATAATATTGGTATAAGAAAGAATAAAAGATATATATAATAATGACGAGTACCTACATATGGTTACCTTAGCCCCGGCCCTCGTAGAGGGCCGGGGTGTATTGTTATCCTATAATATATAATTGTTATAATAATGTTATATAATATTAAATTGTTATAATAATATAATGTGATATATAATAGTTATAAATAAGATATAGATATAATATGAATAAAGAGATAAATAATAAGAGAGAAGAGATATAAAATATAATAAGAGGGAATAAAATATAGTATATGGACACCTGTACCCCGGCTGTAGAGCCATATATACTTATATAGGCTATACAGCCGGGGCATGAGTTATACTTTCAATCTATACTATAACCTTCATAATTTAATTAATAATTAGTTTTATATATGAATATAAATATAAATACATATAATTATAGGAAGGAATACATAAATATATAAATAAGAATACAAATAAATAAGGGGAAAATATAAATAAATAATAGAATAATATACATAAGGACACTGGTTCCCCGGCCCTCTTCGAGGGCCGGGGCATGAGTGATTCATTAATCCTAATTCTATATATCATGTTTATAATTCCTTATATCTTTTATAATAATGTTAATCTATAATTAGTTATTAATATTATATTGAATAAGTAAATAAAGGTATACATAATATATTCATTATATAATAGAAATACATACATTAAATAAATATATAAATAGAGAGATAAATAATAGAGATACATACATTAAATATAGGGACCCCGGCTGTATAGCCTATATAAGTATATATGGCTCTACAGCCGGGGGCTAATCTAACATATACTGTACCTCTTATTAACCTATATAATTATACTTACTATCTATTAAACTATATATTAATTATCTATATAAGAATATAATAATATAAATAAACATAAACATATATTAATAGATATACATATACATATACATATACATATAACTATATAATACTTAACATAAGATAAATATGAATATAATAAAGGAATCACCGGCAGTATACCCCATATACATGGGGCCTACTGCCGGGAGGAGATATACCTGGGGGCACCCCTACGGGGGCCCCCCTACGGGGGGGCCCCCTGCGGGGAATATAGATATTACTACTATACTATACCTACTGGAAGGTTACACCTAAGATAGATAATTTATATCTTTATATATAGTATATACTATATGACTACTTCCCCCTGGGGGGAGGAGGGGGGATTAATAATATTTTTCTCTACGACCATAGCTGTGCTATGGTAGGTAAGAAAAATATTATAGTATAGATCTTCATGTTAGAATCATTTATCTACCACAGCGAAGTCGAGAGACCTCCATTAACTTGAGGGATCGAGACAAGCTGTGATTGATGGTAATATTATAAAGTTATACTATCGTATTTACATTATTTATATATAGATATTAAGTATTATACATTAATAATAATTTAATTAGAAAGTATAATATGAACCTTATTATTAATAAAAGATATAAGAATATATTAAATATAAATAAGGCAGAGGGTATACTCATACCCCGGCTGTAGAGCCATATATTTATATATAGGCTATACAGCCGGGGAGATATTCTTTAATAGAGTAATAATTTATACAATAATTTATCAATATGTGGCCATACATAATTAATAGTAGACTTTAGTCTACGTATATAATAAGTAAAAGATTAAACAAATAGATAATAAACATTTACCCTCCCGAACGTAGTGAAGGGAGGAAGCCTAAATAAATCAATAATAATAAAATATAAAATAAAGTATAAAATGAAAGAAATAGAATAAATTAAATCACCGACTATATGAAATATGGGAGGTGACAATAAGAGTCAATTGTGCCAGCAACGTAAAAAAAAACTGGCGGGGAGCTCAGGACGCTAGTCTTGTGCTCACCGCCGTTTTGTCAGGGGGGCTCAGTAAAATTTTAGGAAAAATTTCTAGCAAATTGCTAGAAATTTCTCCAATTTAGTGTTTCGTTTTTCATTCAATAATTTTTATGATATCATTTCTTATATTAATTCTGTTTATTCTATATTTAATAATTTTATATATTCACTTTTTTATACCATAATATGCAATTTTATATTATATATTTATATATATATTTTTAGATATTATATATATTTATATTATACTTAATAAATGAGAATATAAGTTATTATATAGTTAAATTTAATACGATACAAAATTAGTTAAACATAGGTCAACCTTACCCCCGGCCCTCGTAGAGGGCCGGGTAGAGATGAGTTATATGTATTTATTTTTATATTATATATGTAATTCTATATATCTATTATTATATTCAATATTATATATATTAAGTTATAGTTAAAAGATTAATTATATAATGTATCATACCCACCCCGGCCCTCGTAGAGGGCCGGGTAGAGTTTAGTACTATGTATTCATATTTTTATTCTATACTATTTATGTTATTCTATTATTATATTCAATATGATATGTTATTTATTTATATGATATAAATTATTATATTCAAGATTATAGTTAAAAGATAAATGAGATAAGGGTAATCCAGCCCCGGCCCTCGTAGAGGGCCGGGTAGAGATTAGTTATATGTATTTATTTTTATATAAAGTACTATTTATATTATATGTTATTCTATTATTATATTCAATATGATATTTATTTATATGAGAGATATATTATTATATTCAAGATTATATTATACTTAATATAGTTAAAAGATTAATTAGATATGGATTAACTATGCCCCGGCCCTCGTAGAGGGCCGGGGGGAGTATAGTTAACCAGTGTGTTATATGTTATTATATATTACGTTTATATTAATGATATATATTTATTATACTATTAATATAATTAATGATTATACTAAAGATGATATTAAATATAAGATTATAAAAGAGAAAGAATTAAAGAAGGTTCACAATCCCCGGCCGAATAGCCATATATGTATATATATAGGCTATACGGCCGGGCAATAATTCAATACTTTATTTATTAGATTAATATAATATTTAAAAGATAATAATAAACAATACAGAGTATTCATAGAGAATATATATATCTAGTAAATATGGTATCATAAACTATTCCCGGCCCTCGAAGAGGGCCGGGGCTCAGTTAGTTATATAGTAAATATCTTTATAAGATTAATTATCTTGTTCTTCTCTTTCTCTGTGGCCGGATATTAAGTATAGTAGACTTTAGTCTACGTATATAGAAAGTTAGAATATAAGCATATCAATAAACATATATTAATCACGGAACGTAGTGACAGGAAAATAAATTTAACCAATTAATGAACTAATTTTTAGAAAAATATAGTCTAAAATTAAAGAAATAGAATTTAAATAATTAATCACCGACTATATGAAATATGGGAGGTGACATAAAGGACCAATTTAGCCAGTAACGTAAAAAAAAAACTGGCGGGGAGCTCAGGACGCTAGTCTTGTGCTCACCGCCGTTTTGTCAGGGGGGCTCAGTAAAATTTTAGGAAAAATTTCTAGCAAAATGCTAGAAATTTCTCCAATTTAGTGTTTCGTTTTCATTCAATTAATTTTATGATATAGTTTCATGTCTTTCTAATATTTATATATATTATTCATTTAGAATATTCTTATGTATTTAGTCCATTTATAATTATATTTATTATTAGATATTTATATAAAATATTATATTATTAATATTTAAAGATAATTATTATAAAGTATATTAATTATAGTGATATATTAACATAGAACACACATAACTAATCTAGCCCCCGGCCGTAGGCCCTATGTATATAGGGCTTACGGCCGGGGCATATTTATTCTCTATACTTATTTATTATGCTATCTTATTATTCTCTTAATCTTTTATTCTTATATTTATTTATATCCTTATTTCATTATCTATTTTAATATATGTAATTATATTTATAAAATAAAGTATATATATATTTATAAACAAATTATAGACTTATATACTAACTGATCCCCCGGCCCTCATAGAGGGCCGGGGGTCTCATCTAGATACTCATTATTATTATTTATGTATATTATTAATTATGTATTTTATTATTTATATAGTAGATCATTAGTAATAATTTATATATATTAAATTATATGTAATTTAAGTATAAAATTATATTTAGCATCATCCATACCCGGCCCTCGCAGAGGGCCGGGCTTAGTTATAGTCATGTTATATATTTATTCTATTATAATATTTTCTATTCTTTTATTACATTATATAGTTAATATTATTATATATAGATATTTATATGATTAAGATATAGAGATATTATTATATAGGTATAAACAAGAGTAATAAATAGAGGTATAGAACTAATCTAGCCCCCGGCCGTAGGCCCTATGAATATAGGGCTTACGGCCGGGGCATATATACATCAGATATTATATATTATTGTTATCCTTATTTCTTTCATTGTTATATTAATCTTTTATATATTACTATTATATATTCATTATTTATTCTTTATATTTCATAATTTATATATTAAGAATACATTTAAATGAAAATAGATATCTCCAGGGTTCAACCCCGCCCCGGCCCTCTCTGAGGGCCGGGGCTTATTTAATACTTATATATTTATTTGTTTTATAGTTATATTTATCTTTTATATACTCCTATTATTTATTTGTTTTATAGTTTTATTAATATTTTATATATTCCTATTATTAATATATCATATATATATTAAGAGAACATTAATATGAAAAGAGATATATTTAGAATACAATTCCGCCCCGGCCCTCTTCCTCTCTCTACTTTAAAACTCTCGCTTCATAAAATGATGTGAGAGAAAGTAGAGAGAGGAAGGACGAGGGCCGGGGCATCATTTATACTGATAGTTATATTTCTTATATATTTTTATATTTTACTTATATACTATTAGATATATCATTTTATTCATATTGATTCTTTGTAAGAATATTATGATATTTATATTATTAATACTTATATAAATTTTATATGATCTTTTTAAGAGAAATATATTATATAATTTAATCCACCCCGGCCGTAGGCCCTATGAATATAGGGCTTACGGCCGGGGCTTATTTTGTAATTGTTGAATAGTTTATCTTTGTATTAATATTGGTAACTCATTATATGTATGATAATGAGCTGGTTTATCTAATATTAATTCTAAATCAGATTCACGTACACTACGTGTATTGTTTGACTCTAAATAATCAGGTGTTACTGGTAATTCTCCTGCTTCATTCTCTCCATTTGATAATTGAATTAATACACTATATAATCCTATTATAACAGAAAGAACTGACATTACACTACCTCATGAACTTACAATGTTTCAACCTGTAAAGGCATCAGGATATAAAGGTATACGACGAGGCATACCATTTAATCCTAGGAAATGCATTGGTAAGAATATTACATTAACTGAGATAAATAGTACTCAGAAATGTATTTCTCCTAATACACGGTTATAATTTAAACCAAACATTGCGTAACCTCAATAGTAATAACCAGCGATTAAGCTAAATAAAGCTCCCATTGATAAGACATAATGGAAATGCTAATAACAATAAGTTATTAATGGACTATATCTTCAAAAGACACACCTATTGGTTGGCTGCACCCCGCCACTGCTTTTGCAGTGGCGGGGCTGTATCTTAGGACTGACGTATAGTCTCTGAGGATCCCTCTCGGTTTCCTGCTGATTGTATATTCGTATTTTTTTACTCATATTCTATAATTTTTACTTATTTATCTTTAAGTATATAGTTATTTATAAATATATGTTTCAGCATATAGTCAATTTCTTTATTTCTTTCTATATCTTTATGTATTTTATATATATTTTCATACCTTAGAGATATATCAGAAAAAAGGGCCATTTATTATAAAAACCGACCACATAATAAGTTGGTGTACAACCTTAACTTTTTATAAATAATTAATAATTTATAATTAGTTAAATTTTAAACGGACTATATCTTTAATAATATAATTTCTAATTTATATAGATATATATATTATCACATAACGTTTAGTCTCTACATAATATATAAAATGATATTTATATACGTACACGGTATTAATAAATATATCTGTGGTATGATAGCATTCAAATATCAATATATTTACCTTCACCGTTAGCTATATAATGCATATAACCGAGAGATATAAATAATATAAATCTCTTTGAAATGTGACCTCAAAACACTAATTTATATATGTATTCTTATAACCAGGCCCCCCCCTCCTCAGCATAGCTGTGGAGGGGGGGGCTATTTGTGCCCTTATTCTCTATTCTTTTCATCCTTTATATTCTATCCTTTTTGCTCCCAATAATGGATATTTCTCTATATGTTCTATTATTCTTTCTATATCTCCTTTATTATTTATATCTACTTTATATTTATCTATCCCTCTTATTTTATTATTACTTTTAATATATTGTAATATAGATTTAATAATATATTTATCATCATTTATACTTATTATAAATTGTAACTTATTTCTAAATTCTGCTTTAGCTTCAATAAATCCAGATAACCAAAAAGAATAATATGAAGGTAATATAAAAGAATTATTAAAATTATTAATTATATCATATTGATTATCATATTTTTTATTTCTTAATTTATTAAATTGAAGTTTATTATAAGGAATTTTATTATTAATAAAGGATTTAGCGAAATTTAATTGACAAATTTTAGAAGAAGTTAATAAAGGATATGTATCTAAAATAGATAATACTTTTTTAACATCAGTTCTACTAGTACAATATCAGACTAATTTATTACGTTCTATAGTTTTTCAACCACCAATAAATTTAATAATAAGGTCAATAAGAAGGTGATTAAGAGATAAATTATTAAAAGGGATAAAGAATTTAATTCTTTTTTTCTTAAAAGAGATATAATCGACAGAGATAGAACCTTTACCATCTAATAAGCCGACGAAGAAAGGGAATAAGTAAGAGATAAAGATATTTGAGGAATAATATTGGGCGAATAAGGGGGCTGATTCCCCCGCCTCAGCATAGCTGAGGCGGGGCTGGGTTGATATAAGAGATAATATAATGACAATAATTGTATCATGGAATGCAACATCAATAGAAGCATTACTTAACATAACTCCTGTTAATCCTCCAATTGTGAAGAGGAAGAGGAATCCTAATGCAAATAACATTGGAACTCCTAAACGTAACTCTCCACCATAGATTGTTGCTCTTATTTAACCTTAACCATCTCAGGTTCTGTTATACTTTATAACTAGCTAGTTAAATTACATCAATAATTAAATAATTATTGTAGATTATCTAAATATATAGACTTTCTAACCATTACTGGCACTTGGATTATACCTTAAATAACCATATTAATATTAAACTTAGGTTATCAATGAGCGTCTAATCTCTACACTTTTACAAACGAATTTCTTACGAATGATTTAGCTAGGCGATTATCCTAATATAATTGAGATTCTTATAATAGGGTTTTTCCCTAATTTGCCCATTTCTATTTATAAAAGGAATACGAACATTCTTATCTCAGCCCGCCTCTGCATAAGCAGAGGCGGGGTTAATATTGTTCTTTTATTTTAATATTCTTTTTATTAAATAGTTTGTCGATCAGCTTATAAAAGATCTTGCTAAAGGATCTTGATGTTTAATCAACTAAATATCTTAATACCTGTTGGTACTGCAATAACCATTGTAGCAGATGTAAAGTAAGCTCTACTATCTATATCTAAACCTACAATGAACATGTGGTGCTATACCTTATCTTTTTAACAAAAATTATAAGAATAAGAAAATCTCCAGTTACCTGAAGATAAGGACTATATCTTCATCTTTTATAAAATTATATTGAAAAGATGTTCCACGTCTAGTCTCTGAGGATCCTACTAATAAATTTATATATTTATTTTGGTTTCCTGCTGATAAGGTATAAGATGATGAAATATTACATAAAAAGATATGTATCAACATAAAATAAACCGTCCCAGCATATAGTGGAATAATACACCTTATATTACTATAAGGGGAAGCCAATCAACTTCAAACTAGGAAACCTAGTAAACCGATACTACCAATGGCATAAATCATACCTACATGACCAAAAATTTCTTTTTTAGAATATGTAGATATAACATGAGAAATTATACCAAAACCAGGTATAATTAAAATGTATCAATAATCTTTATATATATAGAACACCCTGTAATATATATATCAGAATCACACCCCGGCCGTAGAACAATATATATATAAATATATATAAGTTCTTCGGCCGGGGATTGTCTGCAAAAAATCTCTATTTTTGTTGGGACTATACCTTATTTTATTCTCTCTTTTATCTCTCTAATCCTTTCCATACCCTCTTTACTTAAATGCTTTTTATCTTTAATTAATATATATACTTTTCTTATATATATATAATTTAAATATTTAAATGATATTAAAGGATATTTATCTAAATAAAGAAGAAGATTTTTAATAAATTTAAAAGAAGTAGATTCTAAAGAGAAGTTATTAATATAGCAGCCTAACTCATGCCCCGCCTCTGCTATGCAGAGGCGGGGCTTATTTAGTCCATTTATATACTTTCTTATTCCATTTAATACCTCTATCTCTCCCTCTTCTATCTCTATTTTTAATCTTATATCTTTATTATTTATCTTTATATATAATTTACCCTTTGAATCTATATATCCTGTTAATCAATAATTATTATAATCATTCTTATCTCCTCTTATAAATTCATCCTCTATAATACCTTTATTAATTATATATCTCATTATTTCTTTATATTTATTTTCTGTCTTTAATTTACCATTAATTAATTTTAGTATACGTAATATACCACCAGAATTAGATATAATAAAATGAATATTATTATTATTAGTTGTTATAGTACCATAACCTATTTGAGATTTTAATCAATAAGCAGCGGATTTATCCTTAGAAGAAAAAGGTATGATTATATTATGATTAAAAGAGCTATTTCCATCAATTAAGCCCGCTAAATAATAACCTAATTGATTATCATTTAATGGTTTTCTTTTAGAGGGTATAGATGTAGAGATATTCTTTTTATTAAGAATAAAATTATCACGTGTAGTCTCTGAGGATCTTTTAGAATATAAAATTTCCTGCTGATTGACTCATAAATATAAAATTGTTACTAAATAAAAGAGATAGTATTTATATTTTTTAGAGTTCGTTCCAGCATATAGTGATATTAAGAGGCATACAATTGAATTTACCTCTGGATGCGATTAGATAATCTAATTGGACTATGTCTTTATCTTTATAATTCTTTCAATATATTAATAAATAGAATATAAAAGATATTTCGCGTGTAGTCTCTGAGATACCTACTAAATTATAATTAGATAAAATATAATTATTGGTTATCTGCAAATTAAACATTATTATTAAAATTGTCACTCAATAAGAATATAAGAAAATATTAACAAAAAGAGTATTTAATAATTTTATAAGTAGGTAAAACTTAAAGTCATTCTTGCATATAGCGAAATCTAAAATGTGATTTACATAACAAAGAGGCCAAATAGACCGAAGAATCCAAGTCAAAGATACGGGCTCAGGTTGCCCGGCCCGGCCCATAAGGGCCGGGCCGGGCACCAGGTAGCCAGGTACGCCTCTTTTAACTCTTAGAACGTGTATCCCCATATATTCATATGGCCTTTTATCTTTAAAGTAATTATAAAAGTGACTCCGACTGTACATTAAGCTATATAATTATAACCCACTCTAGAAGCAGTCTGTAGCAATCCTAGAATATATTAATAAATATATTTAATATATAATAGAACCGACGGTCTGAGCTTGAGAAGCCTTTGACCGTACCTAGAATGTTGCTAAATATAAATAAAATACTTATATTTAACTAGGGACGAACTTTAAATAGCTCGTGTTTATAAGGTACATCTAGGCCCCGCCCGCTTTGCGGGCGGGGCTTCTGATGTTCGAGTAAAGAAATCTTATATCCTTTTTTCATCTGTTCCTCTCTCTTTCATAATTTACATTATACCTTACCCTATTTTCCTTTTTTATTTTTACTATTAATTAACTTAGACTTTATTCTTATTTTATCTCTCTTATCTAAATGTTCTCATTCATCTATCGTTAATAATAACTCCTTAAATATATCATAATTAATTCTTTTATTAATTAATTTATACTTATCGAAATAATTAAAAACTTTATTTACTTTGATTCCATTTATACTATACTCTCAATAATTTTTTGAATTTACTTTTACTTCTCCTAAATCTCTGATTCCTGAATCTTTATCAAAAAGTTCTTTAATATATTCTAATACATATTTATTCGCTAATTGTTTTTGTTCTATACTATATGAAATTATTTGTTTATTTATATTTATATTGAAATTACCTTCTGCATCAGTAAATCCAGCTAATCAATGATCTTTTAAGCTTGGTAAACGTATATTTGATTTAATATTAATTATTTTTTCATTATTCTTTACTAATCTTATATTTACTAAACTTAAGAAACTAATAAATTTAGTATATCGTGTAGGTAATACTAAATTACCGTTTAATAATAAACATATTAGTATAATTTGTCTAGAATTCTTTACAGTTCAAGCTCAATTTTTATTTTGTTTACTATGAATTGATATAGAACCTAAACCAAGATTAGATTGAATAATTTCTAAGAGATATTTATTTTGATCAGATACTACAATATCGAAAGATTGAGCAGATTTACCCATAATCATATTACCTTCACTTTCAAAATACCCAACAAATCATTCTAAGAATTCTTTATTAGGTAATTTTCTATAAGGATAATATTTTAGATATAAATCATTAAATTCATTAAAATTAAAGTCTTCTTTATTAATTAAAATATTTGTATTTGTTTTAAAAAATACTAATATAAGTATAGGAATTATGCAGAAAAGATGCTCGTATAATATCGGATCACCACCTGCGGCTACTTCATAGAAACCTGTGTTAAAGTTACGATCCATTAATAATAATGTAACTGCAGCTGTTAATACAGGTAATGAAAGTAATAGTAAGATAGCAGTAAAGAATACTGATCATACAAAAAGAGGAAGATCGATCATATTAATACCGATAGCTCTCATATTAAGAGTAGTAACAATAAAATTAATAGCACCTAATAAAGAACTAATACTAGTAAGATGAACAGCAAAGATAGCAAGATCTACAGAAGGACCTGAATGAGCACTAATAGCAGAAAGAGGAGCATATAGAGTTCAACCTGTACCTGCTCCTGATTCTACTAATACTGATGCAATAATACATACCAATGCAGGAGGTAAACATCAGAAACTGATATTATTAAGACGAGCAAAAGCCATATCTACACCTCCAATCATTATAGGTAAAAAGAAATTCAGTTTATATAATTGTTATTTCTAACATATCTGGACCATCTCTTCATCCTTAAATAATTTAGATTATTATAAGGAGTACCACATATGGTCTCTGAGGTTCCTTATAAATTAAAGTTACCTACTGATTGTCCATTTTATCCATATAATTGTTATTTTAATAAAAGATATATATGGCTTTAGGAGTTTCCAGTATATAGTGATATTATCATTATAGCTTTACAGTAATAAGTAGCAATTAAATAAGATAATTTTGTCATTTTAGACTTTATATTATTTTATTACCAAATGCACCTATAAGCACTGGCATAACAAATAAGAAAATCATAGCTAAAGCATGACCTGTAACTAGGACATTATATACCTGATTATTCGTGTGTAAGTATTGCGCACTAGGTCCTGAGAGTTCCATTCTAATAATTACTGACATAGAAGTAGCAACCATTGCACTTATCATACCAAAGAGTAAGTATAGAATACCAATATCTTTATGAGAAGTACTAAATAATCACCGGGTACTATATGACATAAAAAATTTTAAATTAAATTAATTAAACAGGGGAATATGTGTTATAAATCTTAAGGGAGTAATAACCCTTCCCACCCCTACAATACCTCCCCCGCATAGCAGGGTCAGTGGAGTAAGAACGGATATATATAGGAGAAAAATTAAATATAATAAATATATTATATTATTAATCAATATAAAGATCTCACCTAACATAATATATATGCATAATATATGAGCTATAAACATGATTATATAAGTAATATATTATAAGAATATAAAGAATAGGATAATATAATACCCAATCAATAGAATATACCCCGGCCCTCTATGAGGGCCGGGGAGTGTGTATGCTATTGTGTATTATTATTCTATATTAAAATCACTAATTATTAAATATATATTTATAAGTATTAATAGTATAAATAATATATAAGAATAAGTATATTAAAGTAATAAATAAAGTATAAGAATATCAGATAGATTCACTGTACCCCGGCCCTCATAGAGGGCCGGGGCTAAGTGAGCCTATTGTATAAGATTATATTAATATATATATAAGAGATGACAATCTATGTAATATAAAATATGATAATTATATATAAGAGATAACAATATATGTAATATAAAAAATAATAATTAAATAAATGAAATATGAAATAATAAAAGTATATGGTTCAATGTACCCCGGCCCTCGGAGAGGGCCGGGGCTAAGTTATCCCATTGTATTCTATATTTAATATGTATAAGTATTCTATAAATATATATTCTATATAAGTATGTATAAGTAATATAGATTATAAGATTATATATGTATAAGTAAGATATAAAATAATATAAGAAAAAGATAAAATAAATAAGAATATGAGATATGGCACAATATACCCCGGCCCTCTCCGAGGGCCGGGGATGAGAGATCCTATTATATCATTTTGTTTACGTAATATTTATTATAAAACTATCTATGTTTAAGTATAATATATTACAATATATAAATATAAAATATGTCAATATAAGTAATAAATAAAAGAATATAATATATGAGAATTATATAAATAAATGAAATAATAATAAGAATATATGGTACAATGTACCCCGGCCCTCTGCGAGGGCCGGGGCTGAGTGTACCTATAATATATAGATTTGTATAAGTAATTTATAATATAATATACTATTAAATATGTTAATATATATATGAGATATGATAATATAAATAATATATGATAAAAATATGAAAGAATAATAATATATCGTTTAATGTACCCCGGCCCTCGCAGAGGGCCGGGGGAGAGTATATGCTAGAGTATATTAATTTTAATATAATATTGATTATCTAATTATTTGATTACTATTTATAAATAATAAGAATATATATATAACTTAATATAATATTAAAAGAATGAATAAATAAGAGAAATATGATAAAGAAATATATGAATATATACGATGTACCCCGGCCCTCGGAGAGGGCCGGGGCTGGATTATCCTATTATATTCTATATATAAATATGTATAAGTAATTTATAATAATACTATTTTTGATTATGTATAAATAAAATAAGACAATATAATTATAAGTATATGTAATATGATTCAATGTATCCCGGCCCTCTCCGAGGGCCGGGCTGAGTAATCCTATTATATATAGATTTGTATACGTAATATTAATTATAAACCTATATATGATTTAGTATATTATATGTCAATATATATATATAAGATGTCAATATAAATAGTATATAAAATTATATAATATATGATAAATAAATGAAAACATGAAATAAGAATAATATATGGTTCAATATACCCCGGCCCTCGGAGAGGGCCGGGGCTGAGTGAAACTATAGTATATCTTGATATGTATAAGTAATTTATAATATAAGATTATATAAAATATGTCAATATATATATAAAATATGATAATATAAAAATATAATTATATAAATAAATGAAATAATATATGATTCAATGTACCCCGGCCCTCTCCGAGGGCCGGGGGATGAGTAATTATTAGAACGTTATATTAATGCAATGGATGGATTTGAACCACCATCGTAAGGGCATGAGCCTTACATGTTACGTTACACTACACTGCAGATGATACATATATAGTTATTATACTTATATATAATTATTACCTTACCTAATATTAAACTATATATATATATCAAAAATAAAGAAATAAAGAAATATATATAATACATACTCATTAACTTATACCCCGGCCCTCTTCGAGGGCCGGGGCTTGATTAGATCATTATTATTAATTATCATTTTAATAAGATATAAAGTAATATATAAAATACATATATAAGTAAAGTATAAATAAAAATATATATCTATTAATGTTAAACTATATTATATTATATAAGATAAAGAAAAGATATAATTAAATATTTAATATAAAGGAAGGAAATACACATATACATACACTATCCCCCCCGGCCCTCTACGAGGGCCGGGGGGGGGGGTAATTCTCAAGATATCTATATAAATTATTTATTATTATCAATATACATAAACTATTATTATATTAATTAAAATATATTATAAACTATTATTAAATATATATTACACAAGAATAGAAAGACATACATATACATTAACTAGCCCCCGGCCCTCTACGAGGGCCGGGGGCGGGTGATAGATATCATATAAATTAACTATATATAATTATTATTAAATATTAAAAGTATATAAATATAAACATAAACTAGAATAAGGATATATAAATATTAAAAGTATATAAATATAAACATAAACTAGAATAAGGATATATAAACATAAAATAGAATAAAGAGATACAATAACAAGGGGATAAATACATATGCATAACCTAGCCCCGGCCCTCTACGAGGGCCGGGGGCATGGTGTCCGGAGGGGCATAATTTAGTATATAAATGTAATATTATGTTCTTATAAATTGAAATTTAATATTATGATATTTTAAATATAAATAAATATAAATATATATATAAATAGAAGAAGAAATAAAGGAATGGAATATGATATAAATAGAATAACAAGATAATATATAAAATAAAGAGAATAACTATATAACTAACTGAGCCCCGGCCCTCTATGAGGGCCGGGGGGTAGATACAAATATAATTAAACTATTTTATAATGACATAAATAAATAATCTATTAATTTTATAATAAATAATTGTATTAATAATTAAATAATATATGGAATAAATAATGGAATAAATAAATGGGATGGTATAAATAAATAATCTATTAAATGAATAAAATAATAAATAAAGGTATAAATAATGAGATTATATCTAAATAGAGATATAATAAAATATATGAAAGACATAAAACTACATCATCGAAATTCTGATTCAAAAACGAAACACTATCTTGGGGAAATTTCTAGCAATTTGCTAGAAATTTTCCCAAAATTTTTACTGAGCCCCCCGGACAAAACGGCGGTGAGCACAAGACTAGCGTCCTGAGCTCCCCGCCAGTTTTTTTTTACGTTACTGGCACAATTGACTCTTATTGTCACCTCCCATATTTCATATAGTCGGTGATTTAGATTATAATTTCTCTTTAACTTTATACTCTCTTTAATTTATTTATTTAATTGGTTATATTAAGTTTCCTCCACTACGTTCCGGAAGGTGTATATGTTTATTGATTTGCTTAGATTCTTACTTATTATATACGTAGACTAAAGTCTACTATTCATAATATCAGGCCACATATTGATAAATATATGAATAAATTAAACTTATCAAAAGTAAATTAGAGAAGGAATAATATCTCCCCGGCTGTATAGCCTATATATAAATATATGGCTCTACAGCCGGGGCATGAGCTTCCTCGTCGCTTCTCCTATTATCTTATATTCTCTATTATCCTATATTTATTATTTATTAATCTATAATGATAATTATAACATAGTAATAGAAAATAAACTAACATGAATAAATACGATTATCATCTATCACTTCTCGTCTCGATCCCTCAAGTTAATGGAGGTCTCTCGTCTTCGCTGTGGTAGATAAATGTTTCTATCATGAAGCTTAAGACAATAATATTTTTCTTACCTACCATAGCACAGCTATGGTCGTAGAGCAAAATATTATTAATCCCCCCTCCTCCCCCCAGGGGGAAGTAGTCATATAATATTTACTATATATATAAATTAATATAATATAACATATTGTATACCCCCCGTAGGGGTAGGTGTAGGAGTAGTATCTATATCCCCCGTAGGGGGGCCCCCCCGTAGGGGGGCCCCCCGTAGGGGGCCCCCTGGCTATATCTCCCCCGGCAGTAGGCCCCATGTTTATGGGGGATACTTCCGGGGGCCCTGTTATTATTATGTTATTCTTTATATTATGTATCCTTATATGTATATGTTTATGTATATTATTATATATTTAGATAATTTATAAGTAAATATTAAGGTATATAAGATGTATTAGAGAGTATTAAGAGAGTGATATAGGGAATAAGATAGGGAGGTATAGGATAGAGTAGCCCCCGGCTGTAGAGCCATATATACTTATATAGGCTATACAGCCGGGGGTATGATGTCTATGTATCTGTTATATCTTTTCATATATACCTCTTTTAGTTATATTTATTATTTATGTATATTTGTATATTCTCTATATTATTAATGTATAATATTTTATATTAATTATGATAATTTATAAAGGAATAGATAGAATACTTATGGTTACTATAGCCCGGCCCTCTCCGAGGGCCGGGTGTGAGGCTCCATTGTAGTTAATATCTTATATAATGTTCATATCTCTATATAATCTAATTAATAATTACTTAATATGGATATAATATAATGTAAATATATTTATATAAACTTAATAAATAGTAAACTATACACTTGGATACCTTAGCCCCGGCCCTCGAATGAGGGCCGGGGTGTATTGTTATGAATGTCGTTATACTTATGTTCATTTATATATAATACTATACAATATAATAATGTTTATTTATAATTCTATATAAGATGATAATATTAATATATACTATACTATATAATAATGTATATAATACTATATAAGATGATAATAGATAGATAATACAGGAGATATAATGGTGGAACGAGAGAAGTACACATGGGGACACTAGCCCCGGCCCTCTACGAGGGCCGGGGTGTATGTAGTCCTAATATAAATATCTGTCTTATTACTTTAATTATGTTAATATATAATTTACTTATAATAATATATGAATTAGATAAGATAAAATAAATATAATTATGAATATATGAGATAATAATGAATATAAGAGATATATAAACAATATACATGGTCACCTTAGCCCCGGCCCTCTGCGAGGGCCGGGGTTTGGTTAGACCTAATATTGAACTTATACTTATATTTCATCTTTCTTAAATATACTCATTCTTAATAATATATAATTATTATCTATAAATAAAGATATAAATAAAATATAGAATAAGATAATATACAATGGTTACCTAGACCCCCGGCCCTCGTAGAGGGCCGGGGTGGGTTAAACCATACATTGTATTATATAAAGTATCATTTATATTATATACTTATTATTAACTATAAGATTAACATAAATATAATTAATAGTAAATATAGAGAAGAATATACATACACATAAGCTAGCCCCGGCCCTCATAGAGGGCCGGGGTGGATTAGATCATTCTTAATTGTAAAAATATAATATCTCATTTATATACATAATTAACAATATAAACTATTAAAGAGATATATACATATTCATAACCTATACCCGGCCCTCGTAGAGGGCCGGGGAGGAGTTAGTTATTATTTCATTATTCTTATCATATATATACTTCATTATAAATATATATAAAGACATAAATATAGATATATATCTAAAGAATATATATTATATTAAATAGAGATATAAAGAATAGAAGATACACATACTACTACACTAGCCCCGGCCCTCATTAGAGGGCCGGGGTGTATTAAACCATATCATGTTATTATTTAAAGTATTGTATAATATATTATATCATATAAATACATAATTAATTATAAAGATAATAGATCATATTATATAAATACATAATTAATAATTAACAAATAAAGAGAGATATACATACTCATAACCTATCCCCCGGCCCTCTACGAGGGCCGGGGCATGGGTGAGAGATTATGTACTTACTCTTATATATACTTACTTTTAATTAGATAAAGATATAAATATATAAAGTATAGAAAGATATTATAAATATATAAACTAATAATAGAATATATACATATCATTACACTCTCCCCGGCCCTCTCCGAGGGCCGGGGCATGGGTGAGATATAATGTACTTACTCTTATATAATATTATAATCTTATTCTTATATATACTTATAAATATAATATTATAAATACATATACTTAGTATAGAAATTATACATACTATTACTCTATCCCCGGCCCTCATAGAGGGCCGGGCATGAGTTAGTTGTTATGTTATTACTCTCATATATTCTCATACTCATATACTTATATCTACTATTATAAAATATAACTATTATTATTATACATTATTTAATATATATTATACATTATTAATAACGAAATAACAAATACATATAAAGTAATACACAATAGTACTACCCCATCCCCGGCCCTCTTCGAGGGCCGGGGCATGAGTTAGTTAATCTATTCTATTATACTTATACATAGATATTCATATACATATATACTTATATTTACTCATATACATAGATATTCATATACATATCTACTTATATTTACTAATAATATTATGATTATATAAATACATATAAAGTAATATACAGTCGTACCACCTCTCCCCGGCCCTCTCCGAGGGCCGGGGCATGAGTTAGTTACTCTATTATTATTCTTATACTATTATACTCCTATATTCATATATCCTTATACCCATATACTCTTATATACTTATACATTTATTTACTAATATTATTATGATTATTATATATTATAAATACAAGAAGACATATAAAGTAATACATAGTAGTTCTACCTCTACCCGGCCCTCTCCGAGGGCCGGGGCATGAGTTAGTTACTCTACTCTATTCTTATCCTATATTCTTATACCTATACATTTATACTTATATACTTATTCATATATTATTATAATTACTAATATTAACTATATCTATAAATATTATACATTATATATTAGTATTAATATTTAAAGACAAGATATAAGGACATATAAAGTAATACACACATAGACAACCTATACCCCGGCCCTCTACGAGGGCCGGGGGATGGTTACTCAATATACTATATCTAGTTATACCTATACTTACCCTCTGCGAGGGCATACCTCTCTCTACCCTCTGCGAGGGCTTACCTACATCTACCCTCTGCGAGGGCCTATCTATTATATATACCTATACCTACACCTACCCTCTGCGAGGGCTTATCTATTATATATACCTATACCTACACCTACCCTCTACGAGGGCTGGTATATTTATACTTATATTATATTTAGAATATATAGTATCTTTCAATAAATACTATTATTAATAATAATTTTTTATTCTTTTTTTTTTCGGGCCTCTCTACGCCCCCGCCCTGCGGGGGAGGTAAGGGGACCGTAATTTAGTTATGTCCTGTCTTTTTCGCATATGGAAGAATAATAGTATTTATTCCACCCAGGGCCTCCCCGAGGCCGGGTCGCTCTTCCATGTACTCTGTTTTTGTTGAATAGATATATTAATCTTGATGTATCTCATATCATGTTCATTAATCCATTTGGATATACCCCATATCATATCGTTGGTACCATTAATACTACTAATATTACTATCTCCCTTCTTGTTAAATCAGCTGTTAATGCTGTATATGGTGTCGGTATTCCTCCTGTTAATCTGTTTGTTACTTTCATCATATATGATGCTGATAATAACACTGATAATGCTGATATACATCCTAATATTGGTGAACGTCCTATCGCTCCGGTTAAACTTAATAATTCTCCTATGAAGTTTACACTTAACGGTGTTCCTACATTACTGAAACTAAATATTATTAATGCTACTGATAATAATGGCATATATGTTATTAATCCTTGATAATAATATATTAATCTATGATGATAACGATCATATAATATACCTCCTACTATTATAAATAGGGCTGGTGATACTAATCCATGCGCTATACATAATACTAAACTACCTGTAATACCTAATATATTATTAGATAATATACCTAATATACATACAGCCATATGTGATACTGAACTATAAGCTACTATTACTTTTAAATCAGTTTGACGCATTGTAATTAATGATGTATAAATAATAGTTATAACACATAAAACATAAGCAAAAGGAGTATAAAGAACAGTAGCATCACTTAAAGTAGGAAGAACTAAACGAATTAAAGCATAGATAGCTAATTTAAGAACAACACCAGCTAATAATATAGAACCAGCTAAAGGACTTTCAGAATGAACAACAGGTAATCAAGTATGTACAGGCATTAAAGGAGTTTTAACCATAACACCTATAGCTATACATAAATATAATACACATTGTAAATCAATAGATAATACAACTAAACTAGCTGATTGATAATCAGTAGTACCTAATAGTAATTCATAAGTAGCAATAGCAATTAACATAAATAAAGATGATAATAAAGTATATAATAATACATAATCAGAAGCTTTATCTCTATTATTAGCACCATATAAACCTATAACAATAAATAAAGGAGCTAATGAAGCTTCAAAATAAACATAGAAAGATAACATATCTTGACATAAGAAATTAATTAACAATATACCACCTAGACCTAGGACTAATTCATAATATAAAGTAGAACGAATACTATTTCAATTAGCAACAATAGATAAAGGTAATAAATAAACAGTTAATAAGATTAGGATATCAGCGATACCATCAGTAGTATAATAAACACCACCTTCATCTCAATCATAGAGAGTAGGGATGACTAAGAGGATAGAAGCTACAAGGATAATAGAGCGATTAAGACTAGGTAAAATACGAGCTATTAAACTAGTAAAAGTAATAAGAAGACCATAAATAAGAGTCATAAAAAGAAAAAAGAGTAAAAAAAAGTGTATGACTGAAGGGATTCGAACCCTTAGGGAGTTAGACCTAAACTAACCGCGTATACCAATTCCGCCACAGTCATAGAAGAGTATTCTACCTATCGGGTAAGATATAGCCCCGGCCGTAGAGCCATATATATAAAATATATATAGGCTAAACGGCCGGGGATTGCATATAATAGTATTTAGACTAATTTAATTATTAGATTATAATCTTATTATATTATTATAAAAATAAATAAATTATTAAGATATAATTATTAAATAAAGATAGAATAGAAGAAATAAGGGACATCTCACCCCCGGCCGTAGAGCCATATATAAGTATATATAGGCTATACGGCCGGGGAGGCGTTTAACCCATAAGTATTTTCTAGTTATTATAGTATAAATTTTATGCTTAAGCCCTCCATATATCATCCCCGAATATAATGAGGGGGATGGAATAAATATAAGAACATTAAAATAATGAATTAAAGAAAATATAATTAAAATAATATATCACCGACCATTTGAAATATGGGAGGTGACAATAAGAGTCAATTGTGCCAGTAACGCCTAAAAAATATTTGGCGGAGAGCTCAGGACGCTAGTCTTGTGCTCTCCGCCGTTTTTACAGGTGAGCCCAATTGAAAAATTTTGGAAAAATTTCTAGCAAAATTGCTAGAAATTTCTCCAAGTTAGTGTTTCGTTTTTCGATTCAGTATTTCCATGATGCAGATTCTTATCATCTTAATCTTTTATCTTTATACTCATATTTAGTTATATATATATATATTTGTTATATTTTTATTTACATGATTATAATGAGTACATATATTATGTTTCTATCCTTTATTTAGATTATATAATTTAGATTATATGATTATTTATTAATATTAAAAGATATTAATTATATTTGATTATTTATTAATATTAAAAGATATTAATTATAGAGATATATTAACATAGAACGTACATAACTAATCCAGCCCCCGGCCGTAGGCCCTATGAATATAGGGCTTACGGCCGGGACATATGTTATTCTTATATCTTTATTTCTTTTATTGTATTACTTATTATACCTTTATAGTATATTAATTCTATTTATAATATTTATTTATTAGTATATATATAATTATAAGTATATTAATTCTATTTATAATATTTATTTATTAGTATATAATTATGAGTATAATAATTTATACGGTTTAAAATATAGAACGTATATTACAAATCTAACCCCCGGCCGTAGGCCCTATGTATATAGGGCTTACGGCCGGGGCATGTACTATACTTATATCTTTCTTAGTTCTATTTATTCTTTATATATTCCCTTTATTATTTATTCTTATATTTAATTTATCAATTTATTATATATTGTAATTTAAAAATACATTAATATGATATAAATATATCTAGTATCCAATCCCGCCCCCCGGCCCTCGAAGAGGGCCGGGGCCTGATTTATACATATATCTTTATTTGTTGTTTATATACTTTGTTTATTTATTTACATATATTTTATTTATTTCATTTCTTTCATTTATAGTTTATATATATTATTAATACATTTATATTTGTATATTCATTTTATTTACTTCCATTATCTATATATTTCTTTATATGTTATATAATTATTAAATCAATTAATTATAATATCTATATTTATTAAATATTAATAAGAAAAGAGATGCATCTAGTAGTCTACCCCGCCCCCGGCCCTCATAGAGGGCCGGGGCCTGATTTATACATATATCTTTATTTGTAACATTTAGATATCTTTGTTTTATATATAGTTTATATACTTATATTTTTATATATCTTTGTATTATATATAGTTTATATACTTATATTATTATTTGTTTTATATATAGTTTATATACTTATATTATTATTTGTTTTATATATTGTTTATATACATAATATAAATATTAATAAGACAAGAATTAAGAGGTTTAATCTAACCCGCCCCCCCCCGGCCCTCTCCGAGGGCCGGGGGCATATTCTATTCCTATGTACTTATTTGTATATTCATTTTATATACTCACATTATTTATATGTTATATATTTCTTTTATTATGTGTTATATAATTATTATATTTATTTATATATTAAGAATATATTAATATGAAAATAGGGACATCTAGTCTTCTACCCCGCCCCGGCCCTCTGTGAGGGCCGGGGCATATATACTACATATGTATTTATTTGTTTTATAGTTATATTTATCCTTTATATACTCTTATAATTTATACATTATTTATTATATATTAATGCATTATTATGAAAAGAAGTATATATTTATCTCAATCCCGCCCCGGCCCTCAGGGAGGGCCGGGGCATCATTTATTCATATAGTTATATTTCTTATATACTTTTATTATATGTTATTTATATTATATCTCATTTTACATATATATATATTCTATGTTATTTTTCATTTATATCATTCTATGTTATATTACATATATGTTATTTTACATAAATATTATTATACTATAAAATATAGTTAATAGTACTTAATTCACCCCGGCCCTCTTCGAGGGCCGGGCTCATTTAGATGTATATTCGATTATTTATATATGTTTATATATATTATATCTCTTTTAATATTATTAAAATATTGATTCTTATTATATTATTTTAATTATATAATTTATTTCTTATACTTAAAAGTAAGGTTACATACACATTAACTCCCCCCCCCCGGCCCTCGTAGAGGGCCGGGGAACATGTAGATGTGTATTATTATATTTTATTATTTATGTTATATTTATCTATAATCTTATATTTATTATTATTCTATTATAATTTCAATATATTATTAATTATTATATAGCATTTATAGAAATTTAATTATAAAGTAATATACTTAATTACCAACTTACACCCGGCCCTCTTCGAGGGCCGGGCTCATATAATGGTTATCGTTCTCTTTATTTAATATACTCTAATTATTAATGATTATATATATTTATTTATATCTTACAAATTATATATACATGTATTATATACTTTATTTCATAGAGGATATATTTTATAATAATATTATTTATATTTATATTAGAATATAGAATTAATGGGGTACCACACCCGGCCCTCGAAGAGGGCCGGGGTATGGTTTATGTATATAGTTCATATTCTATTATCTATTTATTTTTATATCTCTTTAATATAATTTATATATATTTATTTAACTTTAATTAATATAAGATTAATAATTAAGAGAAATGAAGAGTATATATGGACACTCTAACCCCGGCCGTATAGCCTATATATATGTGTATATATATGGATATACGGCCGGGCATGATTTCTATCTATTTCTTTGTTTTTGTTGAATAGTTTATTTATTATTCATTACTCCTATATAATATAATGTATTCTCTAATAATGATACTAAAGGTACAAGAATTATATAATATGAGAAATAGAATATTGTAGCATATTGTCCTAATTCTATATATGGTACTTCTACATGTAATTGTCCTAAGTTACCTAATAATATAAAATTAAATACAAATGCATAAAATAATACACGTGATAATACTTTAAATGCATTACCACGTACTACTGAACGATCAGTATAAGGTAATGTTAATAAAGCTAAGATAGCTCCAAACATAGCTAATACTCCACCTAGTTTATCTGGTATACTACGTAATATAGCATAGAATGGTAATAAATATCATTCTGGTACAATTGATGCTGGTGTCACCATAGGGTTACCAGGTATATAATTGTCTGGGTGCTCCCTTATCTTTTTATAAATTTTTATATTTTATAAATATTATTATTTAATAAGGAATTGGACTCTATCTTCATAATCGAAACTTTTATTATTAATCTTTACTTCATTCCTTTTCAAATTGTTTTCATGAACTATATAATATACTATTAGACATATATGCTTTTGCTTTATAAAGTTTATAGTATTGAGGTATTTTATAATTACGTGAACTTTTAAAAGAATAAGAAGGATTAGATTTTATATAATTATATCATAAAATATGATTTTCTTCATTAGTAATAGATCAAATATAAAAACCATTATTACTTTTATCAAAATATATAGCACCACCAAGAACATTTTGAATACATTTTAAATCAATAAGATATTTATGAGATATAGAGATAGATAAATGAGGACGAATATTTATGAGACCATCATTATCATACCCCCCCTTCTCAGTAATACTGTGAAGGGGGGGCAAGTAATCTAAGTTATTAGATCCATCTGCATCAAAAAATCCACTTATTCATGCATTATCTATTGTTAATTTTATTGGTTCTATTACTGATATATTAAGTTTAATACATATATTATGTAATTGAGGTAATCTTTTACTATTACGTATATTACCATTAATACCATTAATTAAGGTTATCATAGCATGATGATTACTTAGTCTATAACGTAGAGAATTATTACCTGATCTAGATCGTATAGATCCACCTAATTTATTTTGTATTAAGCGTAGCATTTTCTCATCTTCAATACCTACTGTTATTTCACATATAGGATATTTACCTTGCGTTAAACCTAAATAACCATCACCATCTATTAATCCTGCTAATCATTGGTAAAATTTATCAGTACTTATTTCTGATTTCTCAACTAATATTATTGTACTATTTTTTATATTAATAATTTTATTATTTGATTTTTGATTAATTAAGTTATCGATTTTATGTGTGCGTAGAGTCTCTGAGGTTCCTACTAGGCTATAAGAGCCGTTGGTTACCTGCTGATTAGATCTAATATTATAATATTTTACTATCTTGGGATTCGCATACTTAATTAGATATAATATAGTTATAATTAAGGAACCACTTAAAAGATTAGTTTTATAATACATGATATCTTTCCAGCATATAGCACATATAGGCCACTCTTGACCTAAGCTATTAGGAGAGTAGAATACAAATAAACTAAATATTAGTAAAAATACTCATACTGTGACCAGATCCTTAAATATAAAATAAGGATGCATTGGTAGTCTATCTACGTTACCTGTGATACCTAAAGGGTTAGATGAACCGTGAATATGTAAAGCCATTAAATGCATACAAACTAATGCTGCTAGAATGAATGGAAGTAGGAAATGTAAAGCAAAGAAACGTTGTATTGTAGGATTGCTTACTGAGAACCCTCCTCAAAGATAGGGAACGATATCATTACCAACAAAAGGAATAGCACTTAATAGATTAGTAATTACGGTTGCACCTCAGTGACTCATCTGCCCGTAGCAAAGACAGTAACCCATGAAAGCAGTAGCCATAGTGAGTATAAAGATAACTACACCTATAATTCATAACATAACACGAGGACTACGATAGCTACCATAATATAAAGCTTTACCTATATGTAAATACATACAGATAAAGAAGAAGCTAGCTCCGTTAGCATGGATGTAACGAATTAATCATCCAGCATTAACATCCCGCATTATGTGCTCTACAGAATCAAAAGCTAATTCAATATGTGATGAATAATGCATAGCTAAAAAGACTCCACTAGCTATTTGTATAACTAAACAAAGACCTAATAGTGAACCGACATTTCATCAGTATGATATACTACTAGGTTGAGGACTATCTATAAGATAGCTATTAACAAGTGATAAATAAGTATTACTTTTTCTTAAAGGCATAAAATTAAAATATAAAATAAAAGCAATAAATAATAAGAATAGGTATCGCTCAAGGACCCAACTCTTATCATATGAATATATAATATGAAAAAGAGAAAGGTGTAACAAGAGGTATATGATACTACTATCTAAGTATTATAACGAAATAATCCTATATATAGCCCTCCCCATCACATTAATTCTGTGATGGGGAGGGTGGGAGTAGACAACACTCTACCTAACTTTATTAGTATACTACTTTATATGTAGATATAATATATCATTAATAAAATATATAAATATTATTAATAAGATATAAATAGGGATATTAAAAATAAATAGAGAGAATAATATATAAAGTAATAAAATAGACCCCGGCCGTAGAGCCTATATATATAAATATATATGTCTATACGGCCGGGGGATTGTTCTATACTTATATATAAGTCATTTTAAATATATGTAATTCCTTATAATTAATTAAAAATATATGTTATTCATTATAAATAAATATATAAATGTAAATCATTAAAATAATATATAATATAAAAATAATGAGTATAAATAAATATAAGTAAATAGAAATTAATATAAAACATAATTAATAATATAAAGGAATATAAATAATGAAATTAAAGATATAAAGAGAATAAATATAGAGTAATAAATAGCACCCCGGCCGTAGAGCCTATATATATAAATATATATGGCTATACGGCCGGGGAATTGTTCTATACTTGTATATAAGTCATTTTAAGTATATGTAATTCATTATAATTATAAGTAAATATATATAAATGTAAATCATTATAATTAATATAACATAATTAATAATATAAAATAGTGTATATAAATAAGAAAGAAATATAGTGTAATAAAATGCACCCCGGCCGTAGAGCCTATATATATAAATATATATGGCTATACGGCCGGGGATAAGATGATCCTCTCGTATCTCTATTGCTATATATATGATATTAAAATTAATAAATATACTTAATATAAATATATATATATAATGAGTAATATATTAATAGAATATAATGAAAGAGATATAAATAGAATATATAAAATAGAAAACAAAAATATAACTATAAGAAACTGTACCCCGGCCCTCTTCGAGGGCCGGGTATAGATTAGTCAAATAATAACTTTATTTAATATATAGTCTTGTAATATAAAGAATATACATAATAAATGATATTATAAAATTTATCATATAAAATATAAATAAGATAGAGAAATATATATATAGTATATAAATATAAAGAATAGAATAAAAATATATTAAGCAAAATAATAAGAATATACATCTAAATGATCCCCGGCCCTCTGCGAGGGCCGGGGCATAAGTTAGTAATTACGTATATTACTTTATAAGTCTTATAAAATATATATATAATTACATGATATATTATAATTAATAATAGATATAAATAAATATAGAATAATAGTGAATATAAATATGATAAATATATATAAACCAATATATAGAATAAGTAAATACATATACACCTACATGAGCCCCGGCCCTCATAGAGGGCCGGGGCATAAATTAGTAATTGAGTAATTTTATAATAAATATAATAAGTTAATAATATATTATAATTAATAATTAACTATATTAATAATAATAGTATAAGAAGAATAATGTATATAAAGATGACAGAGAAATATATATAATAAACATATAAAAATAGTAGTATACAACTATATGTACCCCGGCCCTCTGCGAGGGCCGGGGCATAAGTTATACAATATGTTACTTTCTATTTAATGTATTATAAATTATAATACGTATAATAAGTATATAATGAAAAATATAAATAATATAATATATATATATGATATTTAAGATATCTAATATACATATATAAAAATAATAACATACATCTATATGATCCCCGGCCCTCTTCGAGGGCCGGGGTATGAGTTATACAATATGTTACTTTCTATTTAAGTACAATAATATATTAGTATATGATAATTAATATAATTGATATATAATTAATATAAATATGAGATTAAAATATCTATAATAAACATATAAAATAAGAATAGAATAATAATAGAAATATAAAAATATATAATATACATCTATATGAGCCCCGGCCCTCGCAGAGGGCCGGGGGTGGGTATACCAAAAGTATATGAACTTTAACTTTATTTCGTATAATCTATATCATTATTAATATATCATCTAATTAAATTTATAAATGATAATACTTATTAATATATCATATAATTAAATTTATAAATGATAATATATAATTAATTTAATAAAAGCGAATATATAAAATCTAAAGAATGTGAAAATATATATAAACTTAAGATATTAATGAATATAAATATAAAAGGGATAAATACATGGAATATGAGATAATAGAATAAAATTATAAATATTAGAAAGACATAAAACTACATGATGGGAATTATGAATCAAAAACGAAACACTGACTTGGAGAAATTTCTAGCAATTTGCTAGAAATTTTTCCAAAATTTTACTGAGCCCCCCTGACAAAACGGCGGTGAGCACAAGACTAGCGTCCTGAGCTCCCCGCCAGTTTTTTTTTACGTTACTGGCTTAATTAGTCCTTTATGTCACCTCCCATATTTCATATAGTCGGTGATTTATATGTTAATTTTTCTTTAACTTTATACTTTTTTTTATATATTTTATTATTCATTAAATTTTGTTCCCTCCACTTCGTTTCGGGTAGAGTATATATTATTTAATTGCATAGATTCTTACTTTCTATATACGTAGACTAAAGTCTACTATACTTAATATACGGCCACAAATAAAGAGAAACATAAAATTTTATTAAATGTATAGATAATTACTATATTATTAACCCATCCCCGGCCCTCTGCGAGGGCCGGGTAGAGATTAGTACGTGTGTATCATTCTTATCTCTATAATATTATATGTTATCTTAATTTTAATTTATATTAATAAATCTAAAAAGTAAATATAAATAAATCTAATATTAATAATATAAGAAGTAAAAATAAGTATATAAATAGAATTAGTAAATAAAGGACATATAAAATAAATAGTATAAATATAATATAAAAATACTGGTTAACTCTACCCGGCCCTCTTCGAGGGCCGGGGCATGGTTGACCTTATTTATATAATCTTGTATTTAATTTAACTATTTTATAACTTTATTCTCATATATACTTATATAATATGGTATCTAATATATAGAATATAATAATAGATATATAGTATAAACATATAATATAAAGAATATAAACATAATATAAAGAAATATAACACTGGTAAACTTTACCCGGCCCTCTTCGAGGGCCGGGGTAAGGTTATCCTATTGTATATATATATGTTATCTTAAATTTTATTAATCTCTTTTATAATTAATATTATTATATATCTAATAAATTACATATACTATTTAATATAATATAAATTTATGATATAATAAACATATAAGAAATATAGAATAAAAACATATAAGTACATAATAAGATACTATGAATGATAAATGGTGCCCCGGCCGTATAGCCAATATATACTTATATATGGCTCTACGGCCGGGGATCAGGTGTCCTTATGTATACTCTTGCTATCCCTATCTTTATATTACTCTATTTTATAATTTACTATTTATATTTAAATAATTATAAAGAATAACATAATAAAATAAATTTGAGTATAAAATAAACTATAACATAAATAATGGAATAAATAAAGTATTAATAAATATAAACTATAACATATATAAGGGGATAAATAGAGGATAAATATAATAAATGAAAAATAGAAACGAGGGGACACTTGTGCCCCGGCCGATGGTGCCTAATACATTAGGCTCCACGGCCGGGGTTGAGATTATTCATCATATATTCTCTTGTATATTATTATTACTATTATTTTAATAAATTTCTTTATATTCTTAATATAATTAATATTTTAACTATGATATAACAAATTAAATATATTTAATATAAAATAATAAAGACATAAAATTGCATCATAAAAGTTAATGAATGAAAAACGAAACACTTACTTGGAGAAATTTCTAGCAATTTGCTAGAAATTTTTCCAAAATTTCTTATTGGGCTCACCTGTCAAAACGGCGGAGAGCACAAGACTAGCGTCCTGAGCTCTCCGCCAAATTATTTTTTAGGCGTTACTGGCACAATTTACTCTTCTTGTCACCTCCCATATTTCATATAGTCGGTGATATATTATTTTCATTCTATTTTCTTTAATTTTATACTCGACTTTTCTAAAATTATTACTTTTATTCATTATATAAATTTCCCTGTCACTAAAGTGACAGGGTGAAGTATTAATAAACTAATACATTAAATTTTATCAGATATAACTAATATATATGTACATGTTAAATCGTCTCCCGGCCGTATAGCCTATATATACTCATATATATGGCTCTACGGCCGGGGCCCTGTTTTTGTCGAATAGTTCTTATGATCCTCATCAATATACTATTATATATATAAATAATCATATTACATCTAATACATGTAAATATAATATCGTTGTCTCAGCTCCTACATGTGATGTATTCGTGAAATCGTAATTATATACACGTCAAGTACATATTATTAACATTATTGTTAACATTATCATATGTAACCCATGTAATCCTGTTAATGAATAAAATGTTGATCCATATACTCCATCTGTTAATGTAAATCCAGCATATTTATACTCTAAATATTGGAAGAATACAAATAAAGCTATTAATAATGTTGTATAAATAAATCCATATAAAGTATGTGAACGGTGTCCATTAATTAATGCATGGTGAGCATAAGTAACAGTAACACCAGAAGCTAAAAGAACTACTGTATTTAATAAAGGTAATTCTGCTGGTGATATTGCTGGTATTCCCGCAGGAGGTCAAGCCATACCTAATTCAACTGTAGGATTCATAGCTGAATGTAAATAAGCTCAGAATAATGAAGCAAAGATTAATATCTCACTAACAACAAATAAAAGGAAACCTTGGTTTAAACCTCTTTTTACTGCTAATGTATGATCACCTAAATAAGTAGCTTCAGCTACTACATCTTTAAATCATAAAGTCATACTATAAAGTACAGTAATAATACTTAATAATATAGGAGTCATGCTAGAGATATAACCATGAGCAGTGAAACCTAGGGATAGAGCAAGGTCCATTAAGCTAAAGGAAGTAAAGATTGGTCAAGGAGAAGGACCAACTAAATGGAAAGGGTGTAATTGAATATAACCACGAATATTATTAGTCATAAAGAAAGAAATAAGCACCAAGACTGGCAATAAGATAGGAACGGCAGGAATCGAACCTGCATACACAGCTTAAAAGGCTACTGTCTTGACCATTAGACGACATCCCTGGGGGGTACGAGGGGAACAATGTAGCCCGGCCCCCATAAATGGGGGCCGGGGGATGAGTATTGCCTACAATGGGACTTGAACCCGTATAAACCGCGCTTCAAGCGATCGCTTTACCTTTAAGCTATATAGGCTAATTATATTATAATATATTACAAGGGCAGGTAGACTCGAACTACCGCTACATGTGTTGAAGACATGGGCTCTACCCACTGAGCTATACCCTTATTATAAACTGTGATGGATTCGAACCATCGGCTTGTACGTGTAAGATACAGGATTTACCACTAATCGAACAGTTTATTATTATTAACATCCTATTAGGAATCGAACCTAAATATTTACATTAGAAGTATAGTGTTCTACCATTGAACTACAGGATGCCCTTACCTATCTATACCCTTAGATATCCTTTATATATATATCTCATACCCCGGCCGTATAACCATATATATTTATTTATATTGGTTCTACGGCCGGGGATTGTTCTTGTCGAATAGTTACATATTTACTCCATCTATCATATATAATAATGTCGGTATAAATACTACTGCCCCAAATAATAATGGTAAGAATACTAATCAACATAAATGTATTAATCTATCATAACGTACACGTGGTAATGTAGCACGTACTCAGATATATGTAAAGGCAAACATATTAGCTTTAATTCCTAATATTACTCCAGTACCTCCACCTATAAATAATATAGCTGTTAGTGTTGATAAAAATAATATAGATGAATATTCTGCTAAGAAAAATAATACAAATATTGATGATGAATATTCTGTCATATGACCTGATACTAGCTCAGATTCAGCTTCTACATTATCAAATGGTGGACGCGCACATTCAGCTACACAACCTATAAATCATATTAAGAATAATGGTAATAAAGGTACTCCATACCATACACCTTCTTGTAATTCTACATATTTACTTAAATTCATTGTTCCTGCTATTAATATACAAATTAATACTATAGTAGTTAATACTAATTCATAACTAATTAATTGAGCAGTAGCACGGATACTACCTAATAAAGAATATTTACTATTAGCAGATCAACCAGCTAAAAGAGAACCAAAGACACCTACAGAACTAATAGCTAAAGTTAATATTAAACCATAGCTACTATCTGTAATTGATACTCCCGGAGCAAAAGGTATAACAGCTCAACATAATAAAGATGAAATTAAAGCAATCATAGGACTAATAAATAAAATTAAACTATCAGCTCTAGTTGGAACAATAATTTCCTTTAATAGTAATTTAGCTGCATCCGCAATCGCCATAAGAGTACCATAATAACCTACAGCTACCGGTCCAATTCTTCTTTGCATATAAGCTAATGTACGTCTTTCTGCTACTGTTAAATAAGCTACTGCTAATAAAGCACTAACAAATATTAATAATAATTCTACAAATTGCATTATTTAGCTATAGCAATTGCCCCTATAATAGAAAGAACTAATACTACAGCAATAATTACCATAGGAATAGCATATTCAGTATAAAATAAAATACCAATAGTATGTAATTCATTATAAACAGAATAAGGAGTTTCAAGAATACCAATACATAGATCACTATTACCTAGATCTAAAGGTAATAAGCAAATAACTAGTATACTTACAATTAAAGGATGCATACCTGGAGTATGAGTATATTCAATATCTAATAAAGATAGAATAAATAAGAATAGAATTGCAATAGCACCTACATAAACGAGAACATATAAGATACCCATTAATACATAACCACTGTTATATAAGGCTAAAGCAGTACTAACAAATAAAGCGATCATAGCTACAATGCTTTGTACAGGGCTAAGAAGACCTATAGCAAGTAAACTACTAATACCACTAATAAGAGTCATAAGAAATAAAAGAATAATATTACAAGTAATATTTAACAAGACTATACATACTACCTAAAGGGTACGAATAGAAGAACCTTCCCCCGGCCCTCTTCGAGGGCCGGGGTAAGGGAATAGGAGAATAGAATGACTAAATTAATTGGTTAATATATTAAGGTAAGGAATAAATTTATAAAAAACTACCAGGATAAAAGATCTAATATAACTAACTCTATATTTCTTTTCTCTTTACCTACCACAGCACGGCTGTGGTCGTAGAAGAGAAAAAAAAAGAAAAAGAAATAAGGTAATTTAAATAAAGACAGTGTATAAAGAGAGACCCCATTGTGATGGGACTGGTTCACAGTATCTTATGTATAGACTGCCCCCCCCTAGTAGATCTATAGTATAGATGTATCAGTCATCCCCCCCCGGAGGGGGGGGATTGTGTAGATGTGTGTGTGTATGAGTATGCATATTCTCTCTTTTATATTAATTATATATCTTTATATGTCCTCTATATTAACCATATATAATATATAATATTTAATATTTAATTATAGATACTATATATATAGATATTCCATATAAGATATAGTCACGTAGTGAGCCACCCTCCACCCGGCCCTCTCCGAGGGCCGGGCTATGATTAACCATATATACTTTATTTATATTATGTATTTTATTTATTATATATACTAATATTATGTTTCTTATTTATTAGATATATGATATTAATTATTATAGTAATGATTATAATTATATACTACTTTACTACCTCGCCCCCGGCCCTCTATGAGGGCCGGGGATAGGTTATCCATGTATTATATTTCATATTCTTATTTATATTTATAAAACTATATTAAGAGTAATATATATGTGATGAATATATTTAATATTTATAGATATATCGAATATCAGGTACACCCTCCCCCCGGCCCTCGGAGAGGGCCGGGTAGTGTTGATTCATATAGGTATTCTTTATATTATGTTTATTATTATTATACTTATTATTATTATAGTTATATAATGACTATTATTTAGTATATTAATTATAGATATGTATATCTTTATTATAGTTATATCTATTATTTATAATACTTATTATAGAAATAGTATAGTTATGATTACTACATCACCCCGGCCCTCGTAGAGGGCCGGGGCTAGGTTATCCATGTATAATATTTAGTATTCTATTATATTTATATTCTATTTCATATTATTATTTATATATAGATATTCATAATATTAAGAGTAAATTATAAGATATTAATAATATTATATTAAGAGTAAATACTCATAGTAAACTATATAATATCAGGTGCACCCTCCCCGGCCCTCTACGAGGGCCGGGGCTAGGTTATCCATGTATTCTATTTAGTATTCTATTATATTATATTTCATATTTATATATATATATCTTCATAATATTAAGAGTAAATTATATAAAGAATTAAGATAAATACTGAGAGTAACGAGAGAATAATATCAGGTACACTAGCCCCGGCCCTCGTAGAGGGCCGGGGTGTAGATTGTTGTATATGTATATATTCTCTTATTTTATATATTTCTATTATACTTTTATTTAGTTATTTATATCTATTATACTTTATTTTATTATTTATATTAAACATTATATTACATGAAATTAAGTAATAATAATATATGGTTCATCGTGCCCCGGCCCTCTATGAGGGCCGGGGCTCCACTTATACATATGTCTTTATATTATTTATGTATGTCTATAATTTATATAATACTTTATATTATTTATGTATGTCTATAATTTATATAATACTTTATATATTTATTAAATAGAGATTATAATATATTAGGTTAATAATGTGTACTATTAGATACCTATACCCCGGCCCTCATAGAGGGCCGGGGCTCGGTTAATCATATGTATATCTCTCTATACTTCATATATTCTATGTCTATATATTTATACTTAATTTATATCTCATATATTTATCATAATATTATATATATAGTTTATATTATATATACTTTATATTAATAAACAAAGGGGATATAAAATAGTACTATTGGTTACATCTGCCCCGGCCCTCGGAGAGGGCCGGGGCGTGGGGTAATACATAAGTATATTTTATTACATTATATTTAGTTATATTATTAATATTATACCTTTATATTTATATTTTAGTATTTATAACTATATTTTATATTTCTATATCTAATATTCATGGGAATTTTATTTCTTATATATTAAGTAATTTAGAATTATTAATCTATAACTACAGCATATTTTACTCATATTAAAGTCAAGGTAAAAATAATAAATTTTGATTACTGGGATATCTATATAATTTAATATATCCTCATCTAATGGGTATATATATTATATAGTTTATAGGATATTATTTATTAAATTAGTCTATCTAATACATATTCTTATATATGTATTAAACTCCATCTTTATAAATTTACTTAATCTAAGCTAAAAGGTAGTCTGGCCCCCCCCTCTTAATATATATATCTTCTATACTTCTATAAAAGAATAATTAAGAAAAGGTTCAAAATATGCACTTAGACCAGATATATGTCTTTATACTAAATCCTTATTTAGACCAGATACTATTGATTAATGATAAAATACAAGAATAGTCATGACATCTAACTCATACCGGTCCTCTCCTCCTATCTCTACTTTCTCTCATATCATATTCATGTATGCCATATAATCTATTATTATTTACTTCTATTTATTATTTCTTTATATTATAAATTACTTTATTATATATTATAAATATTAATTATAAAGATACAAAATTAATACTTAGTTAAACTCTACCCCGGCCCTCTTCGAGGGCCGGGGCTTGATATACCATATATTAATATTCTCTTATATTATGTTATATTTCATTATTATATTAATATTCTCTTATATTATGTTATATTTCATTATTATATATATACTTTATTTAAATGATATTATAAATTATACATAGTTAAATCTTTAATTAGGGTATAAACTCTACCCCGGCCCTCTATGAGGGCCGGGGCTCCGTTAATCATATGTTTATATTCCTTATATTGTGTTAATGTTATACTTTATTATATCTTATTATACTATTATATTTAAGTATACTATATATATATCATTATATCTATTAAATTATAAATATTATTATAGTTAATATACGTTATAGCTAACTACACCCCGGCCCTCTCCGAGGGCCGGGGCTTAGTGTGCCATATATATATCTTATTTCTTTATATCTTTATTAATACTTTATATTTATTATTATCTTAATTAATTATAGTAATTATTAATACTATCTATTTATTGATTAATTATTTAAATACAAGAATAGTCATGATATCTCCCTCAGCCCGGCCCTCTGCGAGGGCCGGGTATTAGTTAACCATATATATTATTTATCTTATATTATATTATGTTATATATATTTATATTATAGAGATTAATATTTATACAAAATTAAATTATAGTATAACTCTACCCCCCCGGCCCTCGGAGAGGGCCGGGGACCGAGTAACCATATATCTTATTATACTATTATATTATTTATTTATACTTTATTTTATACTAGTTAACTTAAAATTATTATATATTAGTTATATATATTAAGTTTAGTTAAGCTCTACCCGGCCGTGAAGCCTATAATGTTATTATAGGTCTCACGGCCGGGCTTATTATCCCCTTTATTACTTATTTGTTATATTTATATTTTCCCTATTTACTTATATTTTATACTCTTTATATACTATTATTAATTATTATTTAATTATATTTATAATATAGGTAAGGAACTGAAAGAAAGAAAGAAGTAAGTAAGGAAAGAAAGAATGAAATGAACTATAGCTCAACGGTAGAGCGAGCCACTCATAATGGCTATACCTCAGTTCAACTCTGAGTAGTTCAACATATAGTTAATTATCAATATGAATATGATGTTAGTTCAGATCCAACGCTATACAGGGACATTACACATGCTAGTACGTATATACGTGCGAACGGGTGAGTAGTTATGGGAGAATATAGAAACTCCTAACGGATGTAGGTAGTAGTATTTTTATTAATACTAGCCGTTGACCCGTAGTCGGGGGTGGAAGCCCGAACGATCACATAGACTATAATAGGTCTACTACTCTTAGTAGCAGCAGTGGGGAATCATTGGCAATGACCTAACGGTTGACCATGTCACCTGTATGAGCCTTATCGATATACCAAATAAAAAGATTATATTTTTATATAATTAAATAAATAAGTAATGAACGATAAATTAAGCTCAATATATATTAAAATAATGATTAAATATATAGTTAGTCCTGACCCAGTTGGTGTGCCAGCAGTCGCGGTCACACATCCAGGGCTAGCGTTGGTCACCCTTGGCATAAAGGATCAGTAGGCGTAATAAAATATAGCATGTTAATAAATTAATTCATGAATTGCTGCTTGAGAGATTAAATACTATGACAGCAGTAGGACAGCAAACAGGATTAATATAACATGGACGCTGAGGGATGAAAGCTACGGTAACGAAGGGGATTCGATACCCCCCTAGTCGTAGCTGTAAACGATGTCCATTCGAATATTTTAGCAAAGCTAAGGCGTAAAATGGACCGCCAGGCTAGTACGCTCGCAAGAGTGAAATGCAAGACATTAGACGGTTGGGTACAGTAGCAGTGGAGCATACTGTTTAATTGGTCGATACCCCCTAAACCTTACCTACTCTTGAATAAGTATTAGAAATAATATTTACAGGCGTTACATTGCTGTCGTCAGTTCATGCTCAGTGGCTTACTATTCAGTTAGTTAATGAACGCAACCCTTCACGCCTGTCCGCCGCAGTGTAACTGCGGCGGACCGGCGTTGTGAATACCTTACTAGGTGTCGGAAGCTAGGGATAACGACTAGTCCGCATGACCCTTATGAGTTGGGCTACAGGTGTGCTACAAACGTGTATACAATATATATATATTAATATTATATATTTTTATGAAAGTACATGATTATGAAAGTTTCTTTTAATTGGATTATTTCCTGCAACGGATTTATGAAAGCGGAATTGCTAGTAATGGTGGACTAGAGTGCCACCGTGAATATACCATACCCTTCGTACTAATCACTCATCAATAGCACAGTAGTACAAATATTATTGACTAATATAATATTATTTATATAAGGATCTAATATTTGTCTCATGTGCTATAAGTTGAAATACAGTTCCGGTAGGGGAACCTGCCGGGGATATATTAATTTATTTATTCCTCTAATACATATAGCCTATACCTTAATGGTAAAGGGTCCGATCGATAATCGGTTGATGTAAGTTCGATTCTTACTAGGCTAATATCTTGTAAGTATCTAATAATACAATAATGTTAACATGCAATTAGCACTTGCAGCTAAATACATCGGAGCTAGTATCGCTACTCTAGGATTAGGAGGAGCCGCTATCGGAATCGCTTTAGTTTTCGTAGCTTTAATCAACGGTACATCACGTAACCCTTCATTACGTAGTACATTATTCCCTCAAGCTATCTTAGGATTCGCCTTAAGTGAGGCTTGTGGTCTATTCTGTTTAATGATATCATTCTTATTATTATACGCCGTGTAATCTATTCAACAAAAACAAATTATTACTTATAGGAGTACTCGAAACTTAATAAAAGGTATGGAGTTAGGTAAGGAATAAAGCGACTGTGATGGAATTGGTAGACATAAGACACTTAAGATGTCTGGGCATTAGCCGTGAAGGTTCGAGTCCTTCCAGCCGTAAAGAGGTAGTTCTATTGTTGGTAAATAGACCTATATTGTAGCTATAGTGCCCTTGTGCTGCGACTGTTCGATTCAGTCCTACCTCAATCCTAAGAAAAGGATAAATAATAAGGTAGCCATAGTTCAGTGGTAGAACCCCCGTATGTGGCATGGGATGCTTGAGTTCGAATCTCAATGGTTACCCTTTTTAGGTAATTTAGACCCGGCCGTATAACCATATATATTTATATTGGTTATTCGGCCGGGATACACCTTCGCTAATCTAATTTTTGTTATATTAGCTTAATTGGTAAAGCACCCGTTTTGTAATCGGGAGAGTGTGGGTTCGACTCCTACATATAGCATTCTTATTTTTGACCATATGATCTAATGGTTATGATATAACTACTTCACAGTTGATATGCGGGTTCGATTCCCGCTATGGTCTCACACGATAATAGGTTAAGGGTAGACCCTGGCACTTCCACTGCCATAGTGCGTGTTCGAATCACGTTTATCGTATCGCTATGGAGTCAAGGGTTTTGACGAATCAGTTGCAACCTGATTCTTAAGGGTTCAACTCCCTACATAGTGTAAAAACAAGTTATTAATAAAATAAGTCCCATAATAATAAATATTATTGCCCCGCCTACCAACCTAAAATCAGAAGTAATTCTTCATTTGGTCGGTAGGCGGGGCTTCATTGACTTCTATATTCTCAACGAATCGGGCTTAATTCTTGTTTCCTCAGATCGTATCGTAATTGGTAACGAGTCTACATTGGGTGTAGGAGGGTAGGGGTTCGAGTCCTCTCGATCTGATACGAACTATACTTTTTATCTATATTTATCTTATTATTTTTATTATGCCTCAATTAATACCTTTTTATTATAGTAATTTAATGACAGGTCTAGTCGTAACTTTAGCTATCGTTTTATTTATTGTTGCTGACCTTTTATTACCTGTTGTTCTACGTCTTTTAGTCGCTCGTAATACTGTTGTTCAATTATAATTTTTAATTAATATTTCCTAACCGGGAAATTTATTTATTATTATTCCTATATTACCACATATGGATCAATAGAATTATAAATGTATTATTCACCATTAGATCAATTTATAGTAAAACCTTTATTAATGATAAGTGAGTCATTAACTATAAGTATTACTAATTATTCATTATATTTAATATTAGTAGTTTCATTAATATTAATAACATACGGATTAGTACGTTCAGGTACTCTAGCAAGCACACGTTGAGGTGTAGCTATCATTGCTTTATATGACACAATATTAAACTTAGTTATTGGTCAAATAGGTCGTAGAGCTGGATATTATTATCCATTAGTATATACAGTATTTAATGTTATATTATTAGCTAATTTAGTATCTATGGTACCTTATTCATTCGCAGCTACAGGACAATTAGTTCCAGTAGTAGGTTTATCATTAGCTTTATGAATTGGTAATGTAGTATTAGGTTTATACTTACATGGATTAGGTTTCTTTGCTTTATTCGTTCCTGGAGGAACACCTTTAGTATTAGTACCAGTATTAGTATTAATCGAGTGTTTATCATACTGTTCACGTGCAATATCATTAGGATTACGTTTAGGAGCTAATATATTATCAGGTCATTTATTAATGTTAATCTTAGGAGGATTAATTATTGGATTAATGAGTTCATCAATATTAGGATTCATCTTAGGTGTAGTACCTATTGCTGGTGTAGTAGCTATTACTATATTAGAGTTTGGTATTGCTATAATACAAGCATATGTATTTAGTATATTATTATCAGGATATATAAAAGATTCAGTAGATCTACATTAAACTATTCAGACAAAGACAAACTAAGGGTATATCTCAGCCCCGGCCCTCGTAGAGGGCCGGGGCATAAGTTAACCATAATATTATTTTCTCTATTATTTTTAGTATATTTAATAAAGTATATATATATAATTATAAGATAAATAACTATATATATTTATAAGATACATAACTTTAAGTATAATAAAATATATAGTATCTAAATCTGCCCCGGCCCTCTAGGAGGGCCGGGGCATAAGTAAACCTTCATAGCTTACCTCAATATCTTTAATCCTATACTTTATTATTAAATATTAATTAATGTATAATATATTATATAAACATAGAAATATAGTATAAACCTACATGAATAAATTAAACTATACTCATCTATCACCTCTCGTCTCTATCCCTCAAGTCAATGGAGGGATCTCGACTTCGATGTGGTAGATAAATCAACCTAATATGGAGCTCTATACTATAATATTTTTCTTACCTACCATAGCACAGCTATGGTCGTAGAGCAAAATATTATTAATCCCCCCTCCTCCCCCCAGGGGGAAGTAGTCATATAATATATACTATATATAAAGATATATATTATCTATCTTAGTAGTATACCCCCCGTAGGGGTAGGGTAGTAGTATATGTACCCCCCGTAGGGGGCCCCCGTAGGGGGCCCCCCGTAGGGGGGCCCCTGGTAATTAGTTATCCTTTATATGAATTTATTTATATATATTTATTTATTAATAATATGTTACTTTATATAATATAGATATAGATATAAGAAATAGATATATATATAGATATAGGTATAAGTAATATATGATATCGTTACCCATACCCCGGCCCTCATAGAGGGCCGGGGACCCGTTAATACTATGTGTATTTTATTATAAGATAGTTAAATTATATATGTGTAATATTCTGTATATTTAATAAGTAGATATTATAAATATAGATATAGAAATATGAATATATAAGATATGGAGATATATGATAATCTTTATAAGTATAATAGTATAATATTTAATATATGAGTATATAAGAATAATGGTATAATGAAGTACATAATAGGATAACTATACCCCCGGCCCTCTATGAGGGCCGGGGCTCTGTTAATGTTATGTTATTAATCTTTATGTTACTTTTAATAATCTAATAATGTATGTGTATATAATAATAATGATATAATATTTAATATAAAGGTATAATAAAGACAGTATATGGTACCTATACCCCGGCCCTCTCCGAGGGCCGGGCTAAGGTTAATCTATTGTATTTAATTCGTTGTAATATATATTATTTATATGTTATATATCTTAATATAATATAGATAGTAATATGTTTATTAATTTAAATATATCTATATATAAGAATATTAGAATATAAACTAAGAATATATTGGATAACTATGCCCCCGGCCCTCGGAGAGGGCCGGGGATCAGTTAATGTATATGCTATTTCTTGTTATTAATATATAATATAAATATACTATAATAATAATATAGTAATAGATAATAATATAATATATGAGAATATATAAGGATAAGAAAGAGTAATGGAATAAAGAGATACACGATATGATACCTATACCCGGCCCTCTCCGAGGGCCGGGGCTAGGTTAATGTATTGTACTTACTTATAATAAAGATACATGTTTAATATTAGATATATATTTAATTATAATAAAGATACATGTTTAATATTAGATATATATAGAATAATAATAGAAGTATATAAATAGAATAACATATTGGGTAACTATACCCCGGCCCTCGTAGAGGGCCGGGACTCATGTGACCAATTGTATATAAATTTACTCTATATTTAATAATCATATAATCATATAATCATATAAATCATATAGTATAATAATTAGTATAATTTAATATAAATAGATAAACATATAAGAGTATAATAATACATATATAACAATAATAAATAGTATAAAGAATATATAACTATATGGTATAACTACACCCCGGCCCTCTTCGAGGGCCGGGCTCATGTAACCTATTGTAATTTACTCTATAAACATTTAATAATAATTAATATTATCATATAAATCATATTATAGTCTAATAATTAATATAATATAAACATATAATAGTATAATAAGACATATATAATAAATAGAATAAAGAAGATATAACTATATGGTATAATTACACCCCGGCCCTCTGTGAGGGCCGGGGCTCATGTGACCAATAATATAATCTTATAATCATTTAATAGTATAATAATTCATATAATATAGTAATAAATAATCATATAATCAAATTATATATAAATGAAATAATCATATAAATATATAAGAGTATAAGAAGAATATAAGGGTTCACTAGATCCCCGGCCCTCTACGAGGGCCGGGGTACAGGTGACCATACCTTGTTATAACATCTCTAATATTAATTTATTAATATCTAAATTATACTTAATAATTACATAATATAATAAGAAATAAATATAAGAATAATAGACATAATAAGAAAGAATAAGGGATAAATAAGCAATATACATAAACTCTACCCGGCCCTCTTCGAGGGCCGGGGTACATGTGTCCTTATATGCTACCTCGTTATACCTAATATATATTTATCTTAATCTCATATACCTATATTAATTAATCTTAATCATACTTAATAATAAATATCTATATATAAGAGATATAATAATAATATAAAGGATAAATAATATACATACATAAGCTCTACCCGGCCCTCTACGAGGGCCGGGGGGAGGTTGACCATATATACTAACTATATCTAATTAACTATATCATTATCTATATCTTAAATATATTACTTTCTATTAAATATCTATATATTAAATATATAATTATAATACACTATATATAAAATATATTACTTTATATTAATAAGGGGTATAAATAAGTAGATTATATAAATATAGAAAATATATAAATAAGAGAAAATACATAGAATAATACACACACATCTACTCAATCCCCCCCCTCCGGGGGGGGATGACTGATACATCTATACTACGTATCTACTAGGGGGGGGGCATATCTATACATAATATATAGTGAACCAGTCCCATCACAATGGGGTCTCTCTTTATACACTATCTTTATCTAAATTATCTTATATTTTTCTTTTTTTTTTTCTCTTCTACGACCACAGCCGTGCTGTGGTAGGTAAAGAGAAAAGAAAGATATTGTTAGTTATATTAGATTTTTTATACATATATTATTTCTTAATTAATTTTTATCTAATAGGTTAAATATAGTAGGTCTTCTTTAGCTCATACCCGGCCCTCGTAGAGGGCCGGGTATAGCGTGGATCCATTATTTTATTCCTTTTCTTAATTATTCTTTTATAGATGTATAGATGTATATTATTTATTATTAATTTTTATTTATGATCGCCGTATTTAGTACTCTCTTACTCTTCTATTTAAGTAAGAATAATATGATCGGTTTACTTATCGCTATTGAAGTTATGTTACTTACTATAACTGTTCAATTAATTCAATTAAGTGGTGCTTATGATGATGCTTATGGTACTGTCTATGGTATTATTATTATCTTATTAGCTGGTGCTGAATCAGCTATTGGTTTAAGTATCTTAGTCGCTTATTATCGTATTAGAGGAAAAGTTACTACTACTATTTAATGTTAGCTTACTTTTATTATTTATGAGAAGAGCCTATGACCATTACATTAGGTAATTGAATTAATCTAGGTGATATTATAATTCCTTATGGTATTACTTTAGATGCCTTATCTTTAACTGTTATGGTCCCAGTAGGTATCGTTACTCTTTGTGTTTTAGCTTATGCTCTTGAATATATGAGTCATGACCCTAATCGTAACCAATTCTTAATTACTTTAAGTGTATTTGCTTTATTTATGACTGTTTTAGTTATAGGTGATAATTATCTATGTGTCTTTATTGGTTGAGAATTTGTAGGTGTAGTTTCTTATTTATTAATATCATTCTGATCTACACGTGTTCAAGCAATGAAGTCAGCATTATCAGCTATATTATTAAATCGTATGGGTGATACATTCTTTGTAATAGCATTAGGATTAATGATAACATATTTTCATGCAGTAGATTATGATACATTAGCATTAGCAGCACCATATACAGATACAATAATACTTAATATATTAGGATTATTATTAATATTAGCGGCTACAGCGAAGAGTGCACAATTAGGATTACATGCTTGATTATTACAAGCGATGGAGGGTTAAAGTTAGGCTCTCTTTAAATTTCACTATATGAGGGAACATCCTAAAATAATTTAGTCCACTTTATAAAAAAATATAATTCGGAAAAATCTAAATTACGAGATTAATCAACACCCCGCCTCTGCATAGCAGAGGCGGGGCCCAGTTAATATTCTAAGGACAATCCTCAGGAAATTTTATTCTTATAAAAAATCCTCAGAGACTTTACGTGAAATTATTATTTTATTAATAAAAGATAAAGTCCGAACATCTATGTAAATAGTATGAGTTTATTTATTTTATATTTTACTTTAAATAACAACATTATTGCCTACTCCTGTTAGTGCTCTCTTACATGCTGCTACTATGGTTTGTGCCGGTGTATATGTACTAGTTCGTTCTTACTTTATTCTAGAATATGCTCCTACTATATTATTAGGTGCTTGTTGATTAGGTGGTTTAACTACTGTTGTTAGTGGTCTTATTGCTATTGTTACTAATGATATTAAAAAAGTTATTGCCTTATCAACTATGTCTCAATTAAGTATAATGTTATTAGCTATAGGTGTTAGTGCTTATGATTTAGCTATATATCATCTTTATTGTCATGCATTCTTTAAAGCTTTATTATTCATGGGAGCTGGTTCAGTTATACATAGTTATATAGCTGAGTCTCAAGATATGAGAACTTATGGTGCTTTACAACCATATTTACCTGCAAGTTATACAGCTATACTAATAGCTTCTCTATCCCTTATGGCTATCCCTGGTCTAACAGGTTATTATTCTAAAGATATTATTATTGAAAGTTTATATGGTACTTATACTTTAAGTGGTTATATTTTATACTACTTTGCTGTAGCTTCAGCTACATTAACGAGTGTATATAGTATGAGATTATTATATTTAACTTTCCTTAATGAGCCTAAAGGTAATAAATATAGTATGAGTTTAATACATGAGTCTATACCTATGCTTGCGCCGATGGTAGTATTAGTAATCTATAGTATAATATTAGGATATAATAGAGATAGTGTAATAGGACATTATGGATTAACATTACCATCAAATAATACATGAATAGATACAGAATATACGTTACCATGATATATAAAATTATTGCCATTAATATTAGGAATGACATTATCAGCATGATTAGTATATACATATGAGTATGCGTATAAGAATATAAATTCAGAGATATTTAATTTCTTATCAAATAGAATATATTATGAGCAAGTATTAAACAACATAGTGATACGTCAAGCTTTAACATTAGGAGGAGTGTTATATCGGTATGTAGATAGTGGATTATTAAAAGTATTAGGACCGACAGGAACTAGTAGAGCTATAACATATATAAATATAACGATAGTATTAAATTTAATGTATCTATTCATCAAGGACACCCCGGCCGTAGAGCCATATATATTATTATATATAGGCTATACGGCCGGGGATAAATAAAACCTATAAGTATTTTATAGTTATTATAGTACTAATTATATGCTTAAGCCAACCTAATCTCATCCCCGAATATAATGAGGGGGATGGAACAAAAATAAGAACATTAAAATAATGAATTAATGAAAAAATAATTAAAATAATATCTCACCGACCATATGAAATATGGGAGGTGACATAAAGAACCAATATACCAGTAACGCCTAAAAAATAATTTGGCGGAGAGCTCAGGACGCAAGTCTTGTGCTCTCCGCCGTTTTGACAGGTGAGCCCAATTGAAAAATTTTGGAAAAATTTCTAGCAAATTGCTAGAAATTTCTCCAAGTTAGTGTTTCGTTTTTCGATTCAGAATTTCCATGCTGCAATTTTATGTCTTATAATATTTATTTCTTTATTCTATAGTTAATTAGATATATGTCTTTATTCCTATTATACTTATTTTTATATTATTTAATCTCTTTCCCAATTTTAATACTCTTATTATCATTCATTATTTAGATTATATTTTATACTAATAATCTTCAATATTTATATATAATATTATATTATACTTTTATTGTAATATAGATATATGTTATATATAATAAATTAGATTATAAACTAATATTAATTATATTATAACTTTATAACATTAAGGTATATAGATAATATAGATTAGGTACACCATCCCCGGCCGAATAGCCATATATGTATATATATTGGCTATACGGCCGGGGCATATTTTATCCCTTTACTTACTTCTTATATATATTTATGTTTATGTATTTATATTAAAAATTATATATTATTTCATTTATATTTATGTAATTAAAATTAGATATTATTACACTTATAATAATTCATTCGTACGAACCTATACCCCGGCCCTCATAGAGGGCCGGGGCTCATCTTTATACTCATTATAATTCTTTATATACCTTATATATTTTAGATATTTATGTCTCTTATTAATTATATATTCTCATATATTATATAATACTATATATTATTAATAATCTATATATATTTATTAAAATGAAATTATATTAATTTAAAATTAGATAATGTGATAATAATTATAAGAATGATACTAACGATCCAGTCTATACCCCGGCCCTCATAGAGGGCCGGGGTGAGAGTATGATATTATAGTATATATATTTAAGTATAATATATTTTTATAATGTATTTAAAAGTATATAAACAATTGATATTAATAAAGTTTAAATAAAGAAAATGATAGAAATAATAAACGAAAGGTGCATCTCACCCCCGGCCGTAGAGCCATATATAAGTATATATAGGCTATACGGCCGGGGAACCATTATACCCTCATATTATTAATTATGTCTCTTTTTTATTATATCCTTTTATTATTAATTTAATTTATAATAAGTTAAGAATATTAAAGAGTATTTATAAAGAAATATACACGAACGTATAACCTTACCCCCCCCGGCCCTCGTAGAGGGCCGGGGCTAAGTTAATGAGTATGTAATATTATATATATAATTAGAATAATAATTTAAATCATGTCATATATATATTAGAATAAACATATAAACAATTGGGAACCTATACCCGGCCCTCGTAGAGGGCCGGGCTAGGTTAATAAGATAGTAATTATTTATGCTATTTTTATAATCTAATGTTACTCTTTATGTGGCCGTATATTAAGTATAGTAGACTTTAGTCTACGTATATAATTAGTAAGAATATAAGCAATTAAATTAAATGAACTCCTCCCGTAACAAAGTGGAGGGAACTAAATTAAACCAATAAGAATAATATATTTAATTAAGTTAAAAATTAAAGAAAAAGACAAAATAACGAAGTCCCGAAAGGGGCGTAGTTTCAGAAAGGCCAATTGAACCATAACGATTAAAATTAGGGCGGGGGAGCTTAGGACGTAGTTCTGAGCGGAGGAGCCCTGGCCTCCGAAAAATTTTAGGAAAATTTCTAGCAAATTGCTAGAAATTTCCCCAATTTAGTGTTTCGTTTTCAACTCATAATTTCCATGATGCCATTTTATGTCTTTCTAATATTTATTTCTTAATTATATAGTTAATTATATAGATGTATTTATTCCTATTATACTTATTTTATATTAATTCCCTTATTTGTTTATAATATTATATGTATTTATATGTAATTATATATATTTATAAACATAGTATCTATAAAATTAGATAAAGATATATTCTTATATACTAATCGATACCCCGGCCCTCGGAGAGGGCCGGGGATCATCTTTATATTCATTATAATTCTTTATATATCTTATACATTTTATTAATTATGTATTTTATATTATCATTTATATTATTTATATGTAATTATATTTCTTTATTAAGATTATTTTAAGTAATAACCCTTATTTAAATAATTTAGAATAATTAAATTAATTATGTGTTATTCTATAAGAGTTATTGAAAATGTTATATATATAGTATATTATAATATTTAGTGTCACCCTTCCCCCGGCCCTCGCAGAGGGCCGGGTGAGGGTTAGATATAATTGTATAATTTCATGTATTTATGTCTTTTAAAGTATATATAAACTATTTATATTATGTATTTAAAAGTATATATAATCTATTTATATAAAGTATTAAGATATTTAAACATTATTAAAGAAAGTAGAAATAATTATATCGAATGGTACATCTTACCCCCGGCCGTAGAGCCATATATACTTATATATAGGCTATACGGCCGGGGCACCATTATATCCTCATGTTATTTATTATGTCTTTTATTAATTATATGCTCTTTTTATTTATTATAAGAATAAATAATATTTTAATTATAAGTACAAATATAAACATTGTTGGTAAACCTTACCCCGGCCCTCTACGAGGGCCGGGTTAAGTTAATGAGTGTGTAATATTATATATATTAATTTATAATACTAATAATTATATTAATAAATTTTAACACATATATTAGATAAACATATATACTATTGGATACCTATACCCCGGCCCTCGCAGAGGGCCGGGCTCGGTTAATAATATAGTAATAATCTTTATAATATTAATTATCTAATTCTTTTCTCTATTTGTGGCCGTACATTAGAAATAGTAGACTTTAGTCTACGTATATAATAAGTTAGAATATATGCAATTAAATAATATATACTTTACCCGAAACGAAGTGGAGGGAACTAAATTAAATCAATAAAATAAATATAAAGAAAGTATAAAATGAAAGAAATAGAATAAATTAAAACACCGACCATTTGAAATATGGGAGGTGACATAAAGGAACCATTGTGCCAGTAACGTAAAAAAAAACTGGCGGGGAGCTCAGGACGCTAGTCTTGTGCTCACCGCCGTTTTGTCAGGGGGGCCAGTTAAAATTTTGGGAAAATTTCTAGCAAATAGCTAGAAATTTCCCCAAGTTAGTGTTTCGTTTTTGAATCATAATTTTTATGATATGTGTCAATGTCTTTATCTTGTTATGTTAGATATATTATCCATTTAGATACAATAATGTCGTCATATATTTAAATATAATTTTTAGTTATTAATTATATATTATTATATTATAAAGAATTATTAAAATAAAGATATTATAAATAGTTATTAATAGATTTATAGATTATAAATAATTATTAAGAGAAGCATACATAGTATAGAATAGATATACTAAGATTCAATTAGACCCCCCGGCCCTCTATGAGGGCCGGGGTATAAGTGTATCATTGTGTGTATAGCTTTATAATTATACATATTTCATTCCTTTATAGATTATGTTATTATTAACTTATAAGAAAGATATTAATTATTAATATGTATATATAATGTTATGATATTATGAGATATATGTATATAAATATAGGTATTATGAGAATATATAAAGTCAATATAGGTATAGAACATATATTCCACCCCGGCCGTAGGCCCTATGCATATAGGGCTTACGGCCGGGGCATATTCATTACTTCTATTATGTTTTATTGTTATTATGTCTATTTATCCCTTATTTACCTCTTATATTTCTTATTAATTTATACATTATTAGTTTATTATTTATTAATTATATAAATTAATTATAAAGATATATAGTATATTACATTAGAATTAAAGATAACATTATTAAAGATAAGATATATATAGTATTCAATTACACCCCGGCCCTCGTCCTCTCTCTGCTTTAGATCTCTCGCTTCATAAAATGATGTGAGAGAAAGCAGAGAGAGGAGAGAGAGGGCCGGGGCTACATTTATACTTATATTATTATTTATTCCTATATACTCTTATTTATTATTTACATATATTATTATTAATTAGATTACATATGAATATTATTATAAATATATTTAAATTATATTACAGATGAATATATAAACATATTTTAATTATAGTATATTAGTAATCAATATTGTACACAATTATACCCCGGCCCTCTATGAGGGCCGGGGAACCATCTCTACATATATTATATATTCTATATTTAGTTTTATATTCTTATTAATTATATATTATTTATATTATTTATTAAAACATATATATATATATATTGAGATTAATTATAATTATATAGACATTAAGAATGATAAAGATATAACAATAGAACACAATATCACCCCGGCCGTAGGGCCTATAACCATAGGTCCTACGGCCGGGGCATAATCTTATACTTAGTATATTACTTCTTTATATTTATATATTTACATATTTTATTCTTATATTATTGATTTACTTATATTCATACTTATTATATACGTATACCAAGGTATACTATACTTAATATACGGCCACAAATTAAGAGTAACATGAGATTATTTTAAATGCATATATAATTACTATATCATTAAGGGGACCCCGGCCCTCTCCGAGGGCCGGGGCTGAGTTATACATTTATATTTATTATATCCCATATATATTTATCGTTACTTATATTTACTTATAATAGTAATATATTATTATATAGATATATATTTACTTATAATAGTAAGATATTATAGATTAATAAAAGATGAGAGATATAATTTAAAAGAGAATAAAGAATATATGGCACACTATCCCCGGCCCTCTACGAGGGCCGGGGTGAGGGTTACCATATAATGTTGTATATTTCCTAATATAATCTATGTTATTCATTTAAATAGATATATATAATATTTAATAATAATTAGAGTATATAAAGATAATAAGTATATAATAAGAATATAATTAAAGGACATATAGAATACAAAATAAACGATATTCATTACATGAGCCCCGGCCCTCTACGAGGGCCGGGGGCGAGGGTAACCATATCTACTACTCTTTTCATCCTATATTATGTTATATAATTTATGTTATTAATATATAGAATATAAATTATAAATTATAATATTATATTAAAATGGTAATAATAAATAATAAGATGAGATATAAAAATGATAATAATGAAATAATAATAATTAGACTATATAATAGAGAATAATAACGTATCATTAGATGAGCCCCGGCCCTCGGAGAGGGCCGGGGTGAGGGTAACCATATATCTTATATCTTATGTGATATTATCTTTGTTATTAAATATTAAATAGAATTAATAATTAGATAATAATATAATAAAATTAATAAAGTATAATTAGAATTTATAAAATAAATGTAATATTAATATAGAGTATATAAATAAATGTAATATAAATATAACTATAATCATAACATGAGCCCCGGCCCTCAGAGAGGGCCGGGGTATAAGTTAGTGTTTGTGTAACTCTCTATTTAAATATAATCATATATAAATATAAGAAATAAATATTATAATATAGAGAATTAATAATATAATAATAATCAATATAAAGATGATATAAAATATATATACATATATAGATAATAGAATGAATAAATAATAAGAATATACGTCTATATGAGCCCCGGCCCTCTTCGAGGGCCGGGGTATGAGTTAGCTATTCTGTATACTACTTTATAATTAATATCTTATAAATTTGATTTATAAATGATATAATTAATAATATATAGAAATTATAATATAATAATGAATATAAATATTATAGAGAAATATAAAGAGTACATAAATAATATAATAAACATATATATAAAAATAATAACATACATCTATATGATCCCCGGCCCTCGAAGAGGGCCGGGGTGTTGGTTAGTTATTCAGTATATAATTTTAATCTTATATATAATATATATATGATAATATATCTAAATTATAATAATGTATATAAATATTATAAAGAGTATATAAATAATATAACATATAAATAATATAGAGAATTAATAATAATAAGGATAAAAGGGGGGTAAATAAATTTTAAAGTATAAAAATAAGTATAACTGGGATAAATACATCTATATAATTAATAATAGAATAAAGAAAGAAATATATGAAGACATTAAATTGCATCATAAAAGTTAATGAATGAAAAACGAAACACTAACTTGGAGAAATTTCTAGCAATTTGCTAGAAATTTTTCCAAAATTTCTTATTGGGCTCACCTGTAAAAACGGCGGAGAGCACAAGACTAGCGTCCTGAGCTCTCCGCCAAATTATTTTTTAGGCGTTACTGGTATACTGGTTCTTTATGTCACCTCCCATATTTCATATGGTCGGTGATTAATTATTAAAATTCTATCTCTTTCATTTTATACTATACTTTTCTAAAAATTGGTTCTTTTAGTGGTTATATTTAGTTCCCTGTCACTACGTTCCGGTATAAGTATATGTTTATTGATTTGCTTAGATTATAACTTTCTATATACGTAGACCAAGGTCTACTATTAAAGAGGTCCCGCCACAAGTAAGGAAGAGCATGAGATAATATAAATTATAAAGAAACTTACTATCTTATTAAGGGGTCCCCGGCCCTCTTCGAGGGCCGGGGCTAGAGTATCCAATTAGATATCTTCTCTTAATAGTTTATTAAATATTTATGATTAATATCTTATATAATTAATTAAATTATTATTTTCATATATATGATTATACATACTCATTAACTTATGCCCCGGCCCTCTACGAGGGCCGGGGGTAAGGGTATCTTCTAATATATTATTTATATTTAATAGTATATTTAAACTAAAATATATGATAAAATATATTAAGATATAATTAATTGAAATATAATATAGGTATATATAATACACACTCATTAACTTAGGCCCGGCCCTCTATGAGGGCCGGGGCTATAGTATCCAATTAGGATATTTATTACCTTCAGTATTGTTGTATTATTCTTATTTATAGATATTAAAATTTATCATAATATTATTATATCTCATTAACCTAGTCCCCGGCCCTCATAGAGGGCCGGGGGAAGGTGGTACTATCGTGTATTCTTTTTATATTAATATATTATATGATATTATAAAAACATATAATTAAATGAATATATAGATGATATTATATACTTAAATATAAAGATATTATATAATTAATAAAAATATATTATAAAGGATTAAATTAATAATATACATAATAAATTACATGAATGTATAATCGTGCCCCGGCCGTATAGCCTATATATACTTATATATGGCTCTACGGCCGGGGATCAGGTGTCCATATATCTATACTCTTATATTTACTCTTATTTATCTTATATATTCTTATATTCTTATTACATAATAAAATAAATAATATTACTTATCACTTTATACTATTATTCATATTATATATATTCATATACTATTAAATATATTGATATAAATATATACATATACAATTAATAAATAGAATAACGGTATACATAAAGATATATTAAATTAAATAGAAAATAATGAATAACGAGATAATATATAAGAAGATATACACGACATAACACACACATGCCCCCCCTCCGGGGGGGCTTACTAAGGGGGCCCCCCTACGGGGGGCTTACTAATGGGTCCCCCTACGGGGGCTTACTAGGGGGTAGAATAAGTACACCCCCCCTTGCGGGGGGGACTATCTATACCTATTCTACCTTCTATCTATTTCTAGGGGGGGGAGATAAATATTATATTTTTCTTTTTTTTTTATTCTCTTTTCTCCTCCCTCCCCTTCTATGACCATAGCGTAGCTGTGGTAGGTAAAGGGGAGGAAAAGATATATCTCTGTTATATTCGTCTTATTTATTCTTATAATATTTATCTATTTTTATTATTCTTTTCTTTAATTAATTTTATATTTATTATATATAACTATTTAGGTATATGTTAAGATAGGTAAGGATAAATAATGAGTTATTGACTAATAGGTAAGTCCCTTGTATTTGGTACAAGTCATATACGTTCGAGTCGTATTAACTCAGAGAGTATATGCACTGTTAGCTTAACAGGTAAAGCCCTTCAATGTCACTGAAGGGGATGTCAGTTCGAATCTGATACAGTGCGTAAAGGTCAGCTTGATTTATCGGTACAATCAGGCTACTTGCTATGTAGTCCCTTTAAAGGATCAGTGTTCGACTCACTGGCTGACCGCTATATTGGTTAATCCTGCCCCCCCCCCAGCATAGCTGGGGGGGGGCTACTCTTATTATTAATTTCTATTTATCCTCTTTTATTCTTTTGATGTATAGTATAATGGTTAGTACCTGTCACTACGGATGACACAATAGGAGTTCGACTCTCCTTGCATCGTATGCTGTTACTCTTAACTGCTTTATTATTAATTTATACCGCTTATTCTTCTTTTGATCAGTGAGCCGCTCGACTTGCTGTTATAGGTACTATTCTAACCTTTATCCTCGCTTGATTCTGTTTAGATACTCAGTACTCTAATTATACCTTCTTTAATGATTGATTCCGTTTTACTAGCTTTAGTACTCCTATTACTTTATTAATCTTAGCTCTTATTATTCTTCTTATAACTTATTTAACTGTTATTCATAGATATACTATGCCTGCTCCTTGATTAGTATCTTTAATACTTCTTAATGCTATCGGTTTAATCTTACTTCCTTCTGTTAATGATTTACTTATTCTTTATATCGTTATTGAATTACAAAGTTATTCTTTATATACTATTACTGGTGTTTATAATAAATCATATAATGCTACTCGTGGTGCTATGTTATACTTCCTTACTGGAGGTATAGCTTCTATTGGTATCCTTGTAGCTTCTGTATATATTTATTCTTATGCTGGTACTACTAATTTATATGATTTAAGTATAATTTCTGAATTTAATAACTCATTAATTAATCCTATGTATATATTAACAGGAGCTTTAATATTTAAAATGGGTCTAGCTCCTTTACACGCTTGATCTATAGCTGTATATAATTATGCACCTACTGTTATTACTGCTTATATAGCTATTGTAGCTAAAGTAGCTATCAGTGGTTGATTATTTATTAATGCTAGTTTATTAGGTCCTTATCTACTTTATATTATTTTCTATGTATCTTTATTAACTTCAGCTATAATTCCTTTATATCAAGTTAATCTTAAAGCTATTCTTGCTTATAGTGGTATATTAAATTTTGGATATTTATTATTACCTATAATATTACAAGATAGTTCATATTATATTTATTTAATACAATATGTAGGAACTCATATAGTTTTATTTATAGGATTATTAGCTGCTAATGAGTATGTAGTTAAACCTAATACACGTTGATCACCAATAGTATTAGTAAGTGAATTAATAGTACCGAATAAAATAATAGCAATATCATTAATAATATGTATGTTATCATTAATTGGTATCCCGCCGCTACCTGGATTCTATGGTAAATATGCTGTAATTACAGGATTAATGGGCGCGGGATTAACTTTACCAGTATTAACAATAATTATATTTAGTGTTATAGCTACATATTATTATGCATTTATTATTAAACAATTATCATTAAGTTTATATGCAGCTCCTTTAGCACCAAGAGGATCAAAAGCTACAGGATTAATTATAGGAATAGTTATGACATTATTATTAACTTATTATATATCTGTTCCATTCTTATTAGAGGGGTTAACAATAATTAATTATTAAAATGTTTACATACTATTTATATTTATGTCCTATAGTAGCTGTTGTATTAGTAGGATTAAATTATTTAATATCAACTAGAAATGCTTACACAGAGAAAGATGGACCTTTTGAATGTGGATTTACTTCATATTATCAATCACGTTCAGCATTTAGTGTAGCATTTATATTAGTAGCTATATTATTCTTACCATTTGATTTAGAGATATCATCATTATTACCATATATGGTGAGTGCATATACAAATGGGATATATGGATTAGTAATATTTGTTATATTTATATCGATATTAGTAATAGCTTTTATAGTAGAGGTATCAGTACAAGCATTAAGATTAGATCGACAATATGTACAACCACCACTACCAACAGAGTTATATACATTACCTATTCGTCAAGGACAAGGGGCACACCCGGCCGTATAGCCTATATATACTTATATATGTCTATACGGCCGGGGATTAGTGTGTCCTCATGTAATTTTATATTCCATTTATACCTCTTTTATCCCTATATACCCCGTTAGGTAAGGGTGTGTGGCTGAGTGGTTTAAGGCATGGTATTTGAGCTACCAAGGTGATAAACCCACGTGTTCGAATCACGTCACACCCGTTTAAAATAATCTTAATAAATTAAATATATTAATAAACTAATAAAATAATAAAGACTATTTAATAAGAAATAAACTAACATGAACAGAAACTATAACCATCTATCACCTCTCGTCTCGAGCCCTCAAGTTAATGGAGGTCTCTCGACTTCGATGTGGTAGATAAATGAACCTGACATGAAGCTTAAGACAATAATATTTTTCTTACCTACCATAGCACAGCTATGGTCGTAGAGCAAAATATTATTAATCCCCCCTCCTCCCCCCAGGGGGAAGTAGTCATATATTATATATTATATATAAAGATATAAATTAGATATCTTAGTAGTATACCCCGGTAGAGAGTAGTAGTAGTAATATCTATATACCCCCCGTAGGGGGCCCCCGCAGGGGGCCCCCGTAGGGGGGCCCCCGGCTAGATCTCTCCCCGGCTGTATAACATATACGTGTATATGTGATATACAGCCGGGGTATCAGTGTACCCATGTTATTTATTGTATTCTATATTATATTCTTATATACCTATTATAGTTATATTATTATTAATGTATATGTATATTTAAGATAATAATTAATAGAGTATAATAGTAGTTAAGATAATGAGATGATATGAGATGATATTAGAATATAAGGAATAGAGTAACCGCACGACTACCCTCGCCCCGGCCCTCGTAGAGGGCCGGGGCTAGTGTATCCATATGTTATATTTCTTATTTTCATATTTATTTATCATATATTTAGATTATATATAGTTATTATTTAATGTATATAGATATATGAGTAAGTATATATAAATTATTATGTATATATGTATGAGTATATGAATAGAGATATATTATATTATTTATAAGTATAAAGAGATACATAACATATTAACCCATCCCCGGCCCTCGTAGAGGGCCGGGGATAGAGTATCCATGTGTAGTATTTCTTATTTAATTTATAGAGATCATTTTATGTATATATATATTATTATGTATATAGATAAATGTATATAAGTAGATATTATATTAATATTTTATAAGTAGAGACATAGCATATTAACCCATCCCCCGGCCCTCGCAGAGGGCCGGGGCTAGGGTATCCAATAATGTTATTTATTTATTCTATTCTTTATTATACTATTATTTATTTACTATACTATTTTTAATTATATAAGTATATTTATATATAAATGAGATTAATTATAAATAGTGATATAAGATTATAAACAAATAAATTTATAATGGTTAACTTTACCCCCGGCCCTCTATGAGGGCCGGGGCTTGATTAATGATATACACATAATTTTTATCATATTTCATTGATTATATAATTAGTATATATATATTTATCATAACATATTTTATCCTTTAATAAAGATTAGTATATTAATTCAATTATATAAAGAGATTAATTATTTTTATAATATCATATCATTTAATAAATAAGTTAAAATATACACAATTGGACAACCTTACCCCGGCCCTCGAAGAGGGCCGGGCTAAGCTAATGAGTATGTAATTTCTTATATATTCTCATAATACTAATAATTATATTAATAATTTTAATAATATCATATTTTCTATTCAAATATAAAACATAAATACTATTGGATACCTATACCCCGGCCCTCGAAGAGGGCCGGGATCCAGTTAATGAGGTTATAATTATCTTTCCTTTTAACATAATTTAATGTTACTCTTATCTTGTGGCGGTACCACTTTAATAGTAGACCTTGGTCTACGTATATAGAAAGTTATAATATAAGCAAATCAATAAATATATACTAATTCCGGAACGTAGTGACAGGGAACTAAATATAACCAATAAAAGAACCAATTTTTAGAAAGTATAGTATAAAATGAAAGAAATAGAATTTAAATAATTAATCACCGACTATATGAAATATGGGAGGTGACATAAAGAATTAATTAGCCAGTAACGCCTAAAAAATAATTTGGCGGAGAGCTCAGGACGCTAGTCTTGTGCTCTCCGCCGTTTTTACAGGTGAGCCCAATTGAAAAATTTTGGAAAAATTTCTAGCATTTTGCTAGAAATTTCTCCAAGTTAGTGTTTCGTTTTTCGAATCATGTTATTCTTGATGTAATTTCATGTCTTTATTACTTCTTATATTTAGATGTATGTTATTCTATTTATATTATATATTAGATATTTATACCATTATTCTTTTATCTTATTTATAGTTTATTTATTCCATTTATTAAATATATTCATCTTTATTATATATTGATGTTTATTATATATTATATATACATGTTTATTATTTATTGATGATTATTAGATATTATATATATATGATTATAGTATATATGATTATTATATATTCTATATGATTATAGTATATATATATGACTATTTAAAGTAGATACTTACATATTAACCCATACCCGGCCCTCGAAGAGGGCCGGGCTTAGTTAATGTTATATGATATTTATGCCATATTATTATAGTTTAATTATTCTATTTATATACTTATTATTCTCTTATTTATAGTTTAATTAATTTAAATATAAATTTATAGATTATTAATATACATATTTTATATATAAGATTATTAAAGAGACATGATTATAAAAAGTATGTACTTAGGTATTATACCACCCCCGGCCCTCGCAGAGGGCCGGGGATTAGTTATAGTTATGTTATACTTTTATTATGTTTTCTATTCTTATTACAATATATTTATATCATTATATATTCTATTATTATAATTATATATTAATTTACAATATATATAGTATTATTATTTAGGTATATATATAAGATTATATAGATATAATAAGGTAAACATATAGGGATATAGGACTAATCCAACCCCGGCCGTAGGCCCTATGAATATAGGGCTTACGGCCGGGGCATATTCATAAGAGATATTATATATTCTTGTTATTATTATTTTATTAATATAATTATGAGTATTTATATATTATTAATATTTATAGAGATATATTCATTATTTAATCATTATATTTAATATAAATTTATTTAATATACATAGTTATTAAAAGTAGATACATACCCATTATCCTCCCCCCCCGGCCCTCATAGAGGGCCGGGGCTAGGTTATCGTAGTCATATTATTTAGTTATTTTATTCTATTATTTTATCAATTATATATTTTACATTTATATTATTAACATAATTTATAGATATATATATTACTTATATTATTCTTAATATATATTACTTATATAATTCTTATTATATAATCAATGATATATACAAGTAATTTAATAAAGGAATACCATACACCCCGGCCCTCTATGAGGGCCGGGGGCTAAGTTATCCATATATTTATTTCATTCTATTCTTTATATATTTATCATTTATATTATTTATATTATTATTTATTACTATTATTATATAGAGATATTTATATATATAATTTATATACAAGATAATACAATATATAGACATATACACATACTCTTAGATACACCCCGGCCCTCTATGAGGGCCGGGGCTTAGTTATCATATTCTCATATTCTTTTATCTCATTATTTTATACATTCTTAATATTTATTATATATTTCTTATCATTATAAACATATATACTTATATTAATATATATATACATGAAAATATAGATATACTTTTATATACATTATTATTATAGACATATATTTAGAGTTAACATAAACAATATATAGGGTAAACATACACCCCGGCCCTCTATGAGGGCCGGGGCTTAGTTATCATAATATCATGTTCTTTATATTATCTCATTATTTTATTTATTCTTAATATTTATTATAATATACATTAATTAATTTATTTATTAAAAACATATATTTATATAGATACATGAATATATAGGATAACATATACACAATATATAAAATACACCCCGGCCCTCGAAGAGGGCCGGGGCTTAGTTATCGTAATTATATTATTTCGTTCTTTTATATTTATTACATATATAATATTCTATATTTACTTATAATTAGAATATCATATATATACTTGTAATTAAATAAATAGAAATATATATTATCTCATTACACCTCATTGAGGTATCCATATAATATATTTATTTATTCCATTCTATTATTTATACTTCTTTATATTATTACTTTAATATTATTCTTATAGTATTATATATACATAATTATACAATATATCAAACATATACTTATCATCTATCATACACCCCGGCCCTCTACGAGGGCCGGGGCTTAGTTATCGTAGTCATATTATTTCGATATTTCATTCTATTTATATATCATTACTTTCTATTAATATACTATTTATATTATTAAATAAAGTTATAATTAATTATTTATATTTACATATACATACTTATAATAACAAATACATAATTAAATTAAAAGATAATCCTATATCTCCATACTCAGCCCCGGCCCTCGAAGAGGGCCGGGGATTAGTTATCGTAGTTATATTATTTTATTCTATTCTTTAATCATTCCTCATTAATATTATAAACATTAATAATACATATTTTATAAAGATATATATTACTTATATTATTCTTATCAATTATATATGAAAATATATAGAGTAAAGAAAGATCATATACGTTACATACACCCCGGCCCTCATAGAGGGCCGGGGCTAAGTTAGCATAGTCATATTATTTAGTTATTTTATCTCTTTATATTATAAACATTAATAATTATTTTACAATATATATTATATATTCTTATTATATATATTTACTTATAATGATATATGTATTTAAATATAGTAACATATACGAATACATACACCCCGGCCCTCTATGAGGGCCGGGGATTAGTTATCGCAGTTATTCTATTCTTTATATTTATCATTCCTCATTTTCATTAATATTATAAACATTAATAATACATAATTTATAGAGATTAGTTATTTTATCTCTTTATATTAGATATAAACATTAATAATTATATATATTATATATTCATATTTATTTAC